GGCCCTATCTATTCCATCTCTCGAGCCCCGAAGAAAACCCCCCTCCCCTTCGGACTCCATATCTCTTTTGACTCTATATATGTGGGCACCTGATATCTATGAGGGTTCACCCACCCCCGTTACAGCATTCCTTTCTATTGCGCCTAAAATCTCTATTTTTGCTAATATTTCACGTGTTTCTATTTATGGTTCCTATGGAGCTACATTGCAACAAATCTTCTTTTTCTGCAGCATTGCTTCTATGATCTTAGGAGCACTGGCCGCCATGGCCCAAACGAAAGTAAAAAGACCTCTAGCTCATAGTTCAATTGGACATGTAGGTTATATTCGTACTGGGTTCTCATGTGGAACCATAGAAGGAATTCAATCACTACTAATTGGTATCTTTATTTATGCATTAATGACGATAGATGCATTCGCCATAGTTTTAGCATTACGGCAAACCCGTGTCAAATATATAGCGGATTTGGGCGCTCTAGCCAAAACGAATCCTATTTCGGCTATTACCTTCTCCATTACTATGTTCTCATACGCAGGAATACCCCCGTTAGCCGGCTTTTGTAGCAAATTCTATTTGTTCTTCGCCGCTTTGGGTTGTGGGGCTTACTTCCTAGCCCCAGTGGGAGTAGTGACTAGCGTTATAGGTCGTTGGGCGGCCGGAAGGTTGCCACGAGTAAGTCAGTTTGGGGGACCGAAGGCAGTTCTCCGTGCACCGGACACGTAGCTTACCGAATCAGTTGCGACACGGATGGGAATGCATGCTACGAAAGATAGGGTCGAGTCTGATACATCAAACGTCTACTCAATATCCTTGTACGAGTCCACAATCACTACACGAGATGAACCTTGGTTTGGTGAATTGAAGTTGGCCTTAGGTGTAATAGGACTCCCAGTTACTGCGCGCGATCGTATACTGAGATGCTCCCCGCCGGTTGTTGGAACGACGCGAGCCAGGCTGGGCCTCGATTCAGAAAGATGAAGGGCCAAAAATTAGAAAAGTATAAAAAGGGGGTTACAAATTCCCCATCTCATTGGGGGCGGAAAACGAATCGACATCTCGATTTGAAAATACCTTTTCTATTTTAGTTGGGAAAGAACGGCGAAGTCCATCCGGACCGTCCAATGAAGAATAAGAGGAGAACAAAGCGCCAATGGCGCGCGAAGCGCATGCGGAACGGGCACGGAGAAAAATAAGTGTGGAGGAGAAGCAGCCGAGCTCATTCCCTTCGCTTCCTGGGCCCAAAGCAGTGCAGTCTTTCCTGGTCAAATCAAGGATTTGGGGCTTCTTGCTACGCTACTTAACTATATAAATCCATTTTTTTTTAGTAATATATATGAATAGAAAGATAGATCCATCCATCTATCCTATCCGATTTATATTTGAATATCTAAAAAAAAAATCGATTTCATTCACCGTTTGATTCAAAGAACTGCGCTTAGCCCCCCCGCTCATGAAACGGCTCTGCTGCAATGGATGGCAGAGGGTCCGTAGTACCCAAAGCACTGGAGTGATCCAGTAGCCGGGAAGGGGCCTAGAAGTGCCTACTACTATACCACACTACACTTGGCTCTACACATTTACAGAGCTAACCCCTGTCCAGTGCCTGGCAGAGCTAAGGGGCTTCAATCCTTATTCCTTATCCCCCCCAGGCTAAGGAGGCCTTACTTATTCAGGGGGGAGAGTGGAGCCTCGAGAAGCACTGTTGAGAGGAAGATCCTTGGCTCCTCTTCATTCTCTACAGGTTCTTCAACATAGGTGACAAGGAGCGAGGCAGAGATGGAAGAGATCGAACACGGGAATAAGAAAGACTACGTTCCTTTTTGATCATTTTGATAGAGGGGGATGGAGAAAGTTGACAAAACAGACTCGCATTTCCCGGTCGAAAAGATGGGTTCCTTTTTCGTCTCGCATTTTTTCATAGAACAAATACGGGAAAAAAAATCATATTGAAAACGTTCCTAACCCAACCCCTTCCTTCGTAGAGCTGTGTATTGTAAGTGATCCGAACCTGCCCGGAGCGAGCCCCCCATAGAGGCAAGTGAAGTTGGTGAGCCGTATGATGGGCAACTATCTCTTGCGGTTCGGAGAGGACTCAGCTGTTAGTTAGTACCCCCTTGGTTTCGGGGTGGACTCTTTCACTCTATTTTATTATATACGCTTAGCGAAAAGAATGTTTTTTGATACACCTAGGACATGGATTCTATATGAACCAATGGATCGTAACAAGTCGTTACTACTAGCAATGACTTCCTCTTTCATTACTTCATCCTTTCTATATCCCTCTCCCTTGTTCTCAGTTACTCATCAAATGGCACTCAGTTCATATCTTTAAGTTCGATCATTGACAAGGTTCAAAGAAAGGGTGGGCCATTGATAAAGAATCGATTTCAAACCACAATGCTAGCAGATGGCGGGCCTCCGCTTTTCTTTTCATTAATGAAACCTGCCAGTCATTATGGACTCAAATCAAAAGGACAAAAAATTAGGATTATTCAGGCGTTTGCCTCTTTGTTCAAAAGAAAAAAAAAAGACGTGGGTGGCATTATGACTGGAGTGTCAGTTAGAAAGGTTCTTACAATGTTCGAAAAAAAAGCAGCATTCTTCTTTTTTTTTTACTTAAGGAGAGGGAGGAGGGCTTTCTAAGAAGGGCTTGGGACCTATAAACGGAACAACACAACAAACATGATGAAATGAAGAAGAATGAACGGGAGGCGTCGGAGGAAGGACTGACGAACTACTTACTTGTGTTTGGTTAACTACTTTACTGACTTGGGGTTCTTTCTCGTAAGTGGTACACCTACACCCTGCACGCACACTCACTCTATCTATATACGTATACGTTGATAGCCTTTCGAAAAAAGCCCCTCTCTGTCTACTAAATTAAATACAGTTTTTTCAGGCCGAACAATAGCAAGGCCCGGATCCAGCTGAAAAACGGAATGGAATACTCTAAGATGCTTCATAGCTTCAACAAGCCCCTTTCTTATTATTAGTAAAATAGGGTTCCAAACCTGCGCTCCAGCGAAGAAAACTACAGGGCGATTGGTTGGTGGTTGGCTCTTTATTCAGGTGCTCTTCTGTCTTCAGGTGGCTACTGCTTAGTTAGTTCTGTAGTTCTGTCTTGCTTGAGTTGCCTACCCCATCTATGCCTATGCAACAGAGAAGAGAACAGCAACTACTGTGCTGTGCCCTACAACTGCTATTGAACTGCCTCTACTCCGCCTACTTCTTGTGCCGACTTCGCCAGCCTCGCGGGGTACCGATTTCCTCCTGCTTCGTGCGCCGGGCCGGGCCTGTACCTCCCAGATTGTCTACTCCTCTTTCCCATATTTCCCATACTATTATATTAGCCGGCCTGTATACCAACAAGAGCAACAGTTTTTATTCAAAGAGCCACATGTACTGCGTGTGCGCGCCGTTGACTCCTCTACTTAATGGGCTATTTCATTTCGAAACCTACTTAGTTCAAATTTCTATTTCGTCTATACGCCCATGGGATATATAAAATGAAAAGAAAGATTTGTGTTTAGCGTGACAGGATCACCGGGAATGGAATAAAAAAATTAAAAAAAGAGAAGTGTGTACCGTTGACCAGAAAAAAAAATCTAAAAAAAAAAATGGAAAGCCTTTTTCTTGCTTCGCTTACATGCTTGTTCTATGAGTTGACTACTCCATTGGGGAATACTCCTTAATGTCATATACTGGATGCTCGAGGCTCCCCCAATCGAAAGCTGCGGCAGTTGGGGAGTCTCAAGAAGACCAATGAGCACCCATTGATCGAGTTGGGGAGTTTACCTCTGCCTTCTTCTTTTTTAATATGAATATGAACTACGACAAGGAAAATCAATCCTTAGAAAGACAAACATTGGATTGTTTTTTTGGTAACATATTCTTTTTTTCTTTGTCTATTGACTGAGTTGCCCTTTTCTTTTATTTTAAGTTTACCTTTTCCAATATGTGAGATGCGAGAATGAAGCTCCAAATAACTCGCCTTCAAACGCGGGTGGAACTGCACTCTTTTTTAGGAGATAGAAGGAAGAGCATGAAGAGGTTTTTTTTTCCTGAGGTCGGAAGCTGAATCGAGAACTTCTATTCATTTTGCTACTGAGCCAATAGCTCAATAAAGGACAATAAAGGATCTACACCAAAGAAAAAATGCAGGTTGGTTCCTGTTGAATTGAAAGGGCGGTGGAAAGGGTGCTGCGCTAACAAAGAGGTAGCTTACCTACAATCAAAAAAAGAAATCCCAATTAAACTGTTAGGGAAGGGATTCTAAACATTTGAATTCCCCTATTCAATACTATGCTTATAAATTATAAATTGACTATTTAGATGTTATATGCTAGGATATTAATCCAAGCCTAAGCCTAAAAAGATTGTGAAAGTCCGTAAGAGATAAGTATATTATTGAAGTGAAGCTCAGTTTTAAACAGTCATTTGATACTTTTTTTATGGCAGTTGGAGTGAATTGACCAACATTTACATATGAAATTATTCTGTTGGGGAAGATTTCACAATATTTTTTGCTAGCCTGCCTATCCCGATAAGAACAATGGCCAATGGCATTACATCCAGTGACATCCTATCCTCTCCATAGGAAGAGTATGGGCTACTTATCCTGTATATATCTAGCTGGGTTGACCCTTTTCTTCAAGCTTAAGTAGGTTAAAGCCTTCGCCTCATCAAGAGAATTACCCCTCTAGTTCTAGGGGAACTTTCAATCTACAACAGGTAAATCCACTCGAAAAAGAGAGAGCCCACTTTTAACTCCTTTATAAAAAACTCCTTTGCTTGGAGAGAGCGCGTAAGCTGCTTCGGGATTCACTCAAAAAAGACTAGGCTGAATCTTCTGCCTATTCTTCGCGGGTGCCCTATTTTAGACTGGACTTAATCTTAGAGTTCTAACTCTTAATTAAAAAGCGCCCTTTACTTTAATTCAAATAAAGACCAGGGAAATAAAAGCTTAAAGCAAAGTTAGCTATTCTTACTTCTGGCCTTACTTCACCCATGAACGGTAATGCCCCGAATCCCTTTATTCATCTTAAACTGAAGGAACGCATTATTCAATTTCAATTAAAATTGGGACTAGTTCAGTACCATCCTCGCCCCCGTGGAGGAAATAGCTTAATTAGAGTTATTTAAAGACTGGCGCCATCTCCGCCCCTTATTATAATTATGAGTCAGGCCTTTTTTCATCTTCAAGCACTCTTTCCGCGTATGCAAAGGTTAAAATCAAAGTCGGAGGCTGGGACCATTCCGCTTCTGCAAGTGTGCCACGATACTTGCACGTGCTTGGGCACGAATATCCTCTGCTTTCGAACAATAGCAAGTCGACCTTATTGATCTCTGGAACTAGCTACCAGCTCGTCCACAGAAATGTTCCCTAGCTAATCCATCGCCCTTCTCATTCCTAGCCGCAGCTGCTCTTGCGCCGAAGATGTGGACTTCACTGCTTGTTGTGTGCTCTGACTCAGTCCTAGTGAAAACTATAAGACTAAAGGAGAGGTATGGTAGCCGAGTCTTTGAATCTCTTTCCAAACCAACTCTGTTCTGATAGTAAGGCTAACCTAACTTCATATCTGTTGAATGCACTGCTTATTCTATTGTTATAGGAGCTCCTATCCTAATTAAAACTAGACTTTTTTTTCTCTGTAATTTACTAAACTGGAGGCTCGACACTTTGTGATTTGATTAATTAATGAATGCAGGTGAAGTCTTTTCCATATGTCATGCTTAAAGAGTAGTTGGATTACCCACCCTCTTTGTAAGAAGATTTTCTACATGCCTTTAAGGAAGTGAAAAAATGGTACAGAAAAAGGATATTACTTTTTATTTCCAGGAGGGAGGTATGAATCCTATAGCCTATAGATAGGCGATAGGCTCTACCGCTCATACTATCCAAGGTAGGTGTAAGAATTCGAAGTCTTCTGGTCGAGCTGGTTTGATTCCTCTTCCTATTGGTTAGTTTGAAACGCCTATCTATGAGTCTGGTTCCCTTTCTATCCTTGTTAGCTGAGATCGAGTAGCTCATGCCACGCAACTCATTCCATTCCTGGCTTTTACATTCCATCTCCGGCTTGGTATCTTTTTTAGAATCTTTAGAATCACTTTCAGCGTAGGGTTAAAGTGAAAGGAAAGCGTTACAACTTCATTTAGTAGTGATTGAGTGAATTGAATGTTCTCAGCGGACGAAGCGCTAGGCAAAGCTGTAACAGAACACGGGTCGAGTAGCAGATCCAAAAGAAAAGGACTAAATCCTTGGCTAGACCTAGCCCTCTTTTTCAAAAATCATTAATTCCACTCTTCTTTCTCGGTGCGGTGGCATCAACAATTCTCTCAGTTCTTGGTTCTCCTGAGTTCTCTTTGCTCTTACTTAGGCTTATAACTCGAGATGGCGGTTAACTAAAGCTATTAGAAAAGAGTGTATAGGTTCTAGACTCTTTACTTTCACTGTTGAAGAGTAACGATGGAGGCGAAGATCAATACTCAAGTGGCTCGTCAGTTTTCTGGGTTCTATCCGCAGTTTAATTGCTTGGACCTTCACATTGATCTCTGTTATCCAACTCCCTTCCTCCAAGACAAAAGGAGTAGCGGGAAAAGGAACTAATGAAAGTCTATCTCTCCTCTAGGGACTCTAATCTTTCTATCCGCTAGGAAGACATTTATTTCGAGATACCAAGAATAGAACTAGTTGAGGTGCGTAGCGCATGGATTATCTTAGAATACCCCCTATAGTCTATTAAACAGCAAGCTATTACCATGAATGCTCCTGGGAAGATAGTGGTTGACCTTTCTCCCAATAGATTGAGCAGCCTGAACTCTGATATAGAATATAATGGCAAGCAAGACTCTTTTGTTGAGGCTCTTTCTTTTCTACTCGTTGTAGAGTATGTCATTACTGGTCTTTCTTTGGCTTTAGCTATTCAGGAGTCTTTCCCCCAAGTTTCTAATTTGCTATTTTACTAGATCGAGATGCTTAGTAACTCGAAAGATAGGACTTTCTCTCTTCTACTTCGTATAAAGCCTGTGCTGACTGTGTCGCTACTGCAAGGGATAAATGCCCAGAATATAGTGACAATATGGGAGTTGTTCCTTTTGTATAACTTCGGGTATAAAGGTAAGATCTCTCACGTGTCACTATTAATAAGGAGCACCTGAAGGTAACCCGATCCTAATCCGAAGCTTGTCCGTATGAGTGGTATGGGTAACCCCAAGTATTACGATTAGTTCTTTTACCAATGTCTGGTGTTTGTAAAACCTTTTCGTAAGCCAATGGAGCGGGGAATAAATTCATTTATCTTTTATCTTTCAACGAAAATGCGCACCATAAGCTCTCGTATCAGCTGTTCACGAATCGAATGCCCTCTTAGGCAGCTCGATAAGGAGCTCTTTGGTTTGCTCGAATGCCTTATCTTTTCTCTCGTCCCTTGCTGATTTGATTCAACTCCTGAATGCCATTCTATTGTTTGCAAACGAGTTAAAGGCGGTTTAGGCTTAGGCTTTGGATTCGACAGTTGGGATAGGAATGAAGCCAATGATGTCCCCAAACGATAAGGCTGATCTTTATTCGTATATAAAAGAGAGCTGGTTACTCTCCACTCCAACTCATTGGGCTCTTATTTTAAGCAGTGTAACTCATTGTCGATGAGGAAAAACCTGGTGCCCACTCTATCTCTGCCAATAGAAAAGAATGCATCTCCGACAAAGTAGTTATTAACAAGTTCACCACTATCCTAAACTGTGCGGGTGTGGTAGGCTGATCTTCCTTATTCCGATGTTTTTGTTGCTATCGATCAAACCCTGTTACCGTTCTCGAGAGGAGAAAGATAAAGATAGATAGGGCGCTAGATGAGATCTGTAAATAACTTAGTGCTTTAAGGACGACGAGTCACGCCCTGTAAGGTCAGACCGTCAATCATCGGTTCAATTCTGCTCGTACCCTTTCTTTTTCTTTGCTTGACTCTTGTGAAACGATGAATGAGCAGCGCCGTTTGTTAGGATCTTCTTTCTCGCCGTAACCAGTAATGTAATAGAAAAAAAGAAGAAAGAAATAGAAAAAGGATCGAGACAGGACTGTCTTATCATAGGCTTGAAGCCCTCATGCCCTATTTGTTAGGTATAGGAAGTCAGAAATCCTATCCATCTTATCTTGCCAAAAACCTTTTCACGAGTAAGAAAGCAGTCTAGGGCCAAGGAGAGAGAGAGAATCGGACAAGGAACTGAACTGCTCTAAGGCATGGCATATTCGTTCTAGAATGAAGACCATTTTCGGCATTCGGCATATGACTCACTAATCTCGGGCAAATGATGGGCTCTTAGTGGGCAAATCCCCTGTTTGCGACGAATATGCTGCGGGTCTTTTACGCTACGCACCATCGAATCCAAGTGTGAAAGTGACTTTTGGGGAATCCCCGGTATTAGGAAGAATGCTTCGAAGAAGCTATTTGACATATCTATTATTCTATATAGACTTAGATTCCAATAAGAGCAGGAGAAAGCGTAGCAAAGGACGTTAATCAAAATTATAAGGAAAATGCCCACGAACAGATTCAAGGAGCCGAACGACGAGATGGCATCGATTCTCTTCTTATAGGGATTCCTAATAGCCTCTTCCTGATACTAGGGGCATTGGCTTCTTTCTTACCTAGAATCTTACCAACTGCTTTTCTTCCGCGAAAGCCAGGAGAACGTCTAATGAAAGTGGAAAAATCGTCTGCTAAAGCGGATGTCCGCGAATCTTATTGAAGCTGGACGTGTACCCTTCCTACGAAAAAGAAAAAGGAGTTCGAATGCCTATTGACATTCTCCATTTTCCACGTGAAAGCTTTCAAGCAAGATTCGCAAGACAGTTAGAAAGAGAGGTATTCCTTCAAAGAACCGTTATCCCACAGGGTTTCTCCCGCTAAACTACTTTGAGTCCGCACTTCTATCGTACATTCTAAGACCGTGCCAGCCTAAAATAAGAAGAGACTCCTCTACCAAGAGGTAAAGGTCAAGCGCTCCGTCCCTGCTGCTCTCATTGCTGCGTCGAAAGGGGTAGGGAAGGTTGAAAGTGAAGCCGAAGGAAAGAATCCGAGGGGAAGAGCCAGTGATGGCCTACTGTACTTTATCTCTACACCGAACCGAACCTTAGGGTTACTTCACTACCTTTCCATCTTCATTGACCGAGTAGCTGGACAAAGAACAAAGGAGGGGATCAATCTCACCAATGGGGAGAAGACTTGCTGTCATCCCAGAAAGTAATCAAGGAGCGGAACAGAGCATTCAAGATCGAAAGAAGTTGATGATCGCTTACCAGGACGTGACAGGCTATCGAATTCAAAGATAGATTGATGGGAAGATCGAAACTTCCATAGCCTGAACTGATCAAGTCTGATCCTCTGGAATACCGTCCATCGCCCCTCAAGGCGGAATAAGCACTTTCGGAACCTAGAAAAAGCATCCTATTTTGGCTTCTTTCAAAGGCCTGAAGGAACGGAGCCTTTCTTTGAATAAAAAATTCCTCACTCATTAGGAATAAGAACTAAACTGCATATTTGCATAAGATAAGAGGAAGAAGGTGAGGCCACCTGCTTTGGTAGGAGAGAAAAGTCGAAATGAAATTACTCGCAGCTAGATATGAATTGAGACGAAAGCTTGACAAGCCCATTCATTTAAGAAGGAAAGCGAGAAGTTAGTCGAGCACAACCTTCCAATTAAGCAAGGGGAAAGCCCTTCAAGCAGCCACCAAGAAGAATGGTGTACATTGTACTTACCTACAAAAGCCTGAATGCAAGGCCAGAGTGAGGGTTAACTGATTTAAGGGGTTCCAGGCTCCAGGCTTAAGAGCCGAATTAGCCATTGGGATTGGTGTACAGACAAGACTGATTTAGATTCGTAATTAGCTGCACATGAAGAATGGCAAGACATTGAAAGAAGGGGTTCTGCACGAATGCCCTGTTGAGGAAGAGAAGGGGGTTGTTTGCGGGTATTTCATTAGCAGAGGACTAGTCGTCAGAGCTAGTAATGAAGATGGCATGAAGATCGGCATATAACTATTACTCTTCGAGACGAGAGCATGACGAGCAATGGCTAGTAACGGAAGACTATTTTTCCCTCTCTTTGGACTAAGTGAAGACAGCCACTTTCAAGCACTCCCGCTAAAGCTAAAGCAGAAAATGCGGCTTAGCCAGCTGCACTCTTTGATCGAACCGTTTGTTGTAAGAAGAAGACAAAGGCCTTTGCATTTACTCCTGGCAAAGAAGCTAGAAGTGACTTCGCTCCGCTCCCTTTTCAGGAAGACGAGGATTGGGATAAGTTGAACCCGTTCTCTTTAGTTCTATTTTCACTAAGCCGAATCTCTGTCCTGAGTGGCTAACTATTAAAGGAAAGTCTCACCCCTTGTTGGGCTTGGGTACTTAACTACTCAAAGCATCTCTCCAGAAATGGTTGAATAAAATGCTACTGACCTTGGGTTATTTTACTCATAAATCCATTCCCTTTCGCCTTCCGCTCCTAGTCCGCTTTTATAGAATATCGCTTTGTCATTAAATTCTTCCTATCCCCTTACTGGTTTAGCTGGTTCTAACTACTTGCTAGCTTGTTTGCTGACTATCCCAATCTTTACCTGGGACTGACAATCTCATTGGCTTGCTTACCTTCTTCTTAGGCTGCTTCTTTCCATACCGCCGAGTTTAGGAGCTACTGCCTTCCTTCCAATCGGTTCTAAGAGCAAAGTTCACCTTTATCGTTTCCAATGCTACACTGTTCTTGTCTCTTCTTTCAAATAAATTCCTCTAATTCGATAGCATTTGTCCGGATTCACCAAGAGCTTTTTCTTTCTAAGAACAGCAATCCCTTCTTGAACAAGCCATTCAAAGAGGGCATGAGATGCAGAGGTTATTCCCACATCTGATTCAATAGGACCGCTTCGGTTATAAACCAACTTGACTTCAATACTAAAGCTGTCCTTTTTGAAAGAGACATACCGGAGGGACAGACTCATCTGACTGACTACTAGCTTTGGCTAGCAGGACTGGGATAAATCTCGCCTACACGCCGACTGGGTTGGGTTAGGATTAGGTATCACAATTGTCCTCTCTTTCTTGTCTATAAAATAGCATTTATTGGGAGTCAAGCTACTGCCCCAATAGGGGAATGGACTAACCCTCTGACAGAGGAAGCAGCTCAGACATAAGCAATTGGAAGTTGAAGTAAAAAAAGAAGTCGCGGCTTTGGAAAACTCAATCATTGTCTTGTCAGCTTCAGATCTCATCAAGCAGTGCTGCGATAGGGAAAGGGCTATAAAATAAGGTCAAGATCAAGTCTATTGAGCTCCGATTAGTTCACTCTAGCTGTAGGATCGGTGCAACAAAGCAAATCTGTAATTCTTCTTTCTAGGTTGTTCATGCCAGCACGGAGAATGCCCGTTTGGTGTTCAGTGAAAGAAAGCTACACAGGCCTAGTTGGAACAAAGTCAGGACCGTGGGCATTCCTCTACGATCGATAGACCGACCAATGAATAACATAGAAAAAGAATATACATTTCAGTAGTCCACCTCCTCTTCTCTTAGAAAAGCGGGACTCTGTCTTAGGCAGACGAAGAAGGAAAGGCGATTCCATCCCGATCTCTGTTTCCGATTCTGTTTTAGTCATGGTAGAAACCATAGATGAGAAAAGCAGCGAGCACGAGTCCCTTTCTTATTAGAAAAGGTTGCTTACTCGGAGATTGGTGAATCAGGACTTCGATCTGAAGCTGGACGGAGTGAGCCTTTAACGTATTCAAAGAGAGCTCCCACCCAGTTAATCCTTTCTAACCCCCAGACTTTTAGCTACATCCCTGAGGGTGAAAGGTCCAGAAAAGAAAGTCACTTACTTACATCGCCAAGAAACCTCTCCCCGTGCATGAAGGAAAAGCCTTAACTTAAGGGAAAGTGCATGAAGCAACCAAGGGGAATCATAAAGCGCTACGCCCGTCTATAAGCCATAGATAATCACTTCTATTCCGTCACATAGAATCCTAACCGCTTGCTCCACGCTAGCTATTTATGTAGGATCACCATCTGTTTCGACTCGTTCGTTACCTCGCGATGAGCTTTCCTGCTCGAGAACTCCATTTTACTTGGCAGGGTTACTACTGCTGCAGGCGAGCTACTTTATAAGTGGACTACTACTACAGGTATTCGGACTTCTTCACTTATCAGTACAGATCTGCTTTGTTGCTTTCCTTGACTTATCTTCCCGAAGGCACTTATCATACTTCTACCAAAAGATGAATACTGACTGATTGATTCTCACCGGGCCTATTATTAGATATCCTTGACTTCCCTTTGGTGCTTCTTAACCTCCTTTCCAGAGGTATAACACAAATAAAGGCATTCAAATAGCAAGTAATCCCTTGCTTCCCACCTATCGCTCCCCAACTACAGAGGGTTTACCCTTTCTATAGACCGGGTCTTAGTCTAAGTATAGGGTGTTCCTAGAGATGATCTACTCACAAGCAACATTTTTGATTGATTTACCCGCCTTTTTTAGGTTTAGGCGCAATTACGAGTCTTCGAAACAGCCATTCCTTTTCTTTCGGCTATGTAAAAACTTCCGCGCTCTACTTTTAAGATAGACTAAAGCAGAGGTTTTTATTCGTTTGCGCGTCTCTTCTCTGTCGTCGCAATAGAGCAGTTCCGATACTGCTTCCAATCCTACATGGAAGGAAGACTCATTTCACCATAAGACAAAATCCCTTTCGTGGCCGGAGGAATATACACGTATCTACAGTCTGAAAAGATAGTTGGTCGTGTGCTAGTGATCAACCAGTTTTATAGAGCAGGGGAAGTCGCCATTGGGCATAGCAGCTCACTAAGTATTGAGGCAGATTCTCCAGCTCAGAATTCCATTATTTTTCTCGGGAAACGAAGAAGTTAGGCCGTACTTCACTTATTATTATAGTATGATTTCATAGGCCGAAGAATTCAATGGATTCAAAGGCAAAGGCTGGCCCTACTCCCGGAAAGAGGGAACCAATTCCAAAGAAAATCCAACATGGCATTCATTTCGCTACGTATTCATAAAATGACATGGATCGCACAGGCTTTCTAGAGTTTAGTTCCGAAAAACATCTATCACTTGTAGACCTAGAAGGGAATCCAGAAAGTCGCGCTTATTTGAAAAACGGAATTTCCCACTCATTCATTCGGAAAACCAATACCCTTAGTCGCTAACCACTCTAATACTATTAGCTCTATTTCTATTAATTATCTTTCGAGGAACAATTGAATAGAAGCATCAAAAAGATCGAATGCCAGCATCCTTTCTTGATTCGTAACAAATCACGTATAGTAGTAGTAGAGAATACCGACATCTGATCTCAAGTCGCGTTTAGAGAGTGAGCCTTTGCAGGACACTTAAGTAAGAATAAGAAAATCCCCCTTGCTTGCTCTCGTAAGCGGTGCTACAGTTGGAATAAGAGCTGCTCGAGAAGAAGCTGTGGTGGAGCTAGTGCTTCATACCTTACTGGACAAGGAAGGAAAGGAAGAGAAGTACGGGAGAGAAAAGAAAAAGGAAATTGAAAACTTTAACAAGACTCTCAGACCAAGGAAAGGAACTGAACTGCTGGAGGAAAACTACCTCAGGCTTACACTAAGGCTTACAATAACATAGAGTAGGGGGAATCTCATGCAAACTGTGAGGGAGGTGCAGATGAATTGAATCAAGAGTAGTGATATCCAGGAATGGAATTGATGCCGAGAATCTGCTCTTTGACACAGAAAATAGCCTATCTAATCAAGGTATCCCAGGCCAAGTTGGGGGCAAATCTCCTATTACAGAATACGCTCTTCTTGTTTGAGAATCAGCTGCGCATGAAGCAGTACTTGCTGCGAATACCTTCTTCCTCTGCATAGGGGAATGGCATTTGCTTAAATAAAGCAACTAACATAGTTGATGCATCTCATGCTCTCTTTGAATGACTTGAAAAAGAAGAGATTGACTAAGCCAATCATGAAACCTATTCGAGTTCACTTCTTTCTCCTTACCTGGAAGGGGCTAGGCGGAAGCAAAGGCCGAAGGAAGACCTTCCACACGACTGCTCTGATTTCCTCTTTGCTGTAGCCAATTTGCTTATTCAACAGCGGATCTGCGACATCCTAGATAAGAATAACTTTTCTTACTTACTTAATCCTAAGATTGGCGGGTTAGCTTCATATCCAAGGCTGACATTTTCCAATTCCCCCTGGTGAAGACAGCAAAGGAGATATAGAAAGGTAAGAAAGAGAAAGATAAGAAGAAGAAGGAAAATGGCAGACGCTAAGAAAAAGGTAAGAAGCCGGCAAAGAAGATTTCGCGGTCAGGTTCAAAGTCTTCTCGATTAGAGGCTTCCCCAACTGCACTGGTTTTTCAACCTCCATGGGACTTCTTTCCCGGGAAAGCGAAAGCACAGCTTTCCTTACTTCTTCTTATACCCTTGCAGGCAAAATAAGGCATACCTTTGTCTTTTCTCTAACAAACAGAAACAGGAAAGAAATGCTAACCCGGAACAACGCCCAAAGAAAGCAAGGCAGGATCCTGTGCGTAAATAACTGGCCGAGAATCCTGGAACGTAAGCTGTGACTTTATTAAATATTATAGTAAACCAACTCACTATCCACATTCCCTAATACATATATGCAAAAATCCGCTTCCGGAATAGCTTTGATTGTCATAGGCTTCCACTAGCATTGACTAGCTTTCGTAGCTTTCCATTAGCATAGGCTTCCATTGTTTCGACAGTCCTAGCCCCCAGGGGTTTAGCTTATCACACGAAAAAAGAAGAATAGGTTAGCTTTTTCTTTTGCTTCCCCTATACTTATATTACATAATATCTCCACATTCCGGGCCTAAGCCCTTTTGTTTGTTCACGAGATGCTTTCACTAACCGACCCGCCTTTGGGAGGTCATAGATCTGAGGTTTCTTTGACACGCTTCGGACGGCTTTCCATGCTTATCTTCTTTCATTGCATTAAAAGATGTACTTTTTACGGCTGAAGCTTCCGTCTCCGGCATAATCACTTGTAAGGGCAGGGCTTTTAAACCATACATTTCCCTTTCCAGCCTTACTCCGTTGGCTTACTCTTTTCGAAGGTTTAGGCGGCCCCAATGAATTTCCCTGTGTTGCTGCCTGGGTTTGCAGGGTTAGCGATCCCGGTGGGGTGTAGTTTTTAAATGCCGAAGAAGTCCGGCCTCCAGTTGTCGCCTTCAAAAGCGTCCTTTGATTCAAAAAGTATCTCCCCGCGGCATTATCATAAAGTAGATGTTCTCGTCTAGGTCCCAGGAAGGGCGGGGATTCCTTTCGCCTATCGGATAAGACTAAGGGCCCCAGATAGTGACTTAGACGTTCTTTTCTACCTATCCTTAAAGCCATTCCCATTCCTAAGAATGTGAAAAGATCTAAGCTAAGTAGTAATCAAAAGAAGCTACTCTGAGCTTAAGCAATCGCGTTTTATGTAAATGAGACGATACGGGCATGTTTTTATGTATTTGAATAAGAGTAGTAGATAGGGGAAAGGCCCCCAACTGAATGGGTTTGAGCAAGGTGGTTTCGGGTTCATCCCAAGTCCAAGCATTCAGGGTCGAAGCCCTTCGTTTTCTAATGACTATCTCCGCTGCTTGTTCGTCTTACGTTAAAGTAAATAGTCAGGGAATCGCGCTTAGTTCTTTCCGTACGGCTTAGGTTAGGGGCCTTGGTCTTTTTTGCGTATCAGCTCAACTACATCCGATTCAATAGTTGCCCCTAGGCCTAAGAAAAATGCCCTTACTCAAGCACCAAGACCGGCACCAGCAGCCGTTGCTCATTCTATTGGCTTAGAAGCGGCTTCTGTAGCAGCTTCTGATTCAACTCTAAGACAAGGTGCGACTCTTATCACTGGAAAGTAAAGCTTCAACTAGAGCGTACAACCTTTGAGGATTTCCTGCTTTAACCCAGAAAAAATGGAAAAAGAAAAAGGAGAAAGGAAAGGAAAAAATCAAACATTAACTTATCAACTTGACTTACTTCTTGCGATCTTCTCTTCTTTAGCGATCCAGTACCTTCGGCAAAGGAATTATAGCGCTCGGGTGAGGTTCAAAAGGAAGGGTTCACAGTGTACTTTTATTTAAAGATATCCGTGCGGGTTGAAGGGGCTGAATCAGAAGCATCGAATAAAAGCTTTGACTTTCTTCTTTTTTCGCCCGTAGGAGTGACTCCTCGAGTTTCAGAGTTAAGGAAGCTACTAAGCTTAAGCTAAGGCAGCTCCCTGAGTTTCAGAGTGAAGTCAGCTGTTTAGCAGAGAGCAGCTTTCCCGGGATAGAACTCTCAGGATGAATGCAGGGGCGGTGGGCTAGTCTGATTCAGAGGCTGAATGCTTACTTCTTTCCATGCAAGCATAGAAGGAAGCAAAGGCAAAGGGAAGTATGGTTTCAAAAGGGGTTTAGTTTAATTAATTTAAAGCGGTTTTCAGCCGTTTGGGAAGTTAGCCTATCCCATGGTTCAAGGGCTAGGCAGATTCAGATTCAGGGGCGTTGAGACGCTAGTACCCATTGGTAAGGCAAGCGACGAAGAATCACTTATTACATTGCGAAAAAGTCTATCACTGGAGTGAAGTCGTAACGTAACAAGCAAGCCTTAACGGAAAACTAAACCCTTCTCTCGGTAGGGTCACTTCTTAGCGAAAGATTCCTTCAAATAGCTCATCAATTTCCCTTTGAGTTTTAACAAACAAACAAGAGGAACCGCGAACAGCTCTTTGCCTTTCTGCTTCAAAGAAAGAGGTGGGGAGAACCATCAGTTGGAGCACCCATAAAGCTTGGGAAATGCCTTTTCTGAGCCGCCTACCTATCCGCTACTCGAATTCATTCTCTCATAATAAGGTGATCAGACAGGCAAGTCTAGCTCACAAGCAGCTGTGGAACGGAGAACTTCTCCGCTGGGACTTAAGATTTATACTAATTCTTTTCTTCCAAAGCCCTTTACCAGGGAATTCGAACATTTGGCACAAAAGTCCCCGCTTCTCCTATTCCATTAGTTGGTTCTGCAAAGAATGTAGGAGGGTAGGCTGGTTGTCTAAATCTGCCTCTTGGAAGTGATTGTTCGTGTTCGTGAGACATGGGAAAAAGCACGGGAAAAGAGCAGAAAAGAAGATCATAGAATAGCGCGGGTGACTACTAAACTGGATAAATTGATCTGCTTACACTCCATTTATCGATGCTTCCTCGAATAAGAGTTTAGAAAGGATCGAAGACATCGATAAAAAATATATAAGGAAAAACCGTCGATAAAGGACTACAATGGACTTTGTATCATCTAAGGCAGTAAAGCAAGCTTATTTGCGGGCGGCCAAACAAAGCGAAATCTTTAATTTCGCATGATAAGAGATCAGCAGAACAAGACTTTCAAGATTCCATTCCTTTCTCTTGCATCAGCCCGGACTAAAGCTTTTATTAGAAATTGATCCGCTTAGCTTCCCGCTTTTCTTTTAGGGTCCTTCCTTTGCTTAGTCGATTTCTGTTCGGTCTTCGGGGTCAACCCCTTGTTGGCTGATACGCATAGAAGTGCTCAGATCATCTTTTCAATGAGTAGATTACTGCTGGTTCAGTCTTGGGAAAGCGACCCACCCGTGGACCAAGCACCTTTAGAAGCTTTTCGCCAGCTTATAGAAAACCAAAGGCTAATCGCAGAAAAAATACAGGAACTCTTAAGGGACCTAGGCACCAAGGTTCCTGGGGGCTATCAGGCGGAGCGTCTAAGCGAAATGCTGGAGGAACGGCATGGAGGGCAAGGCTTGTATGATATCAGCCATAGTCTCCAAACTGAGGTTTACCTTATTCCGGTAGGTGCAAAACGACTTCCTTCCGGCGGAGTCGAAATCCTCTTTTTTAAAGGCCTACTTTTTTTCCCGACAGCATCAAATACTTCATCCTCGTCTTCATCATACGAAGAAAGCTCGCTTCTGCCCTTTCACCATAGACAAGCCTGAGATCTCCACAGGAGAGACCAGACCGACCTTACCTACCTCTTCGAAAAGAGCACACTCGCCTGGAACAAAACAAGCTGAAGCTGTGGCTTTTGCCTGCTGCTTTCGAGTTTGAAGGTCAAGACCGGATCCTTTCCTCAAAAGTAGGTAACCGATTCCTCAACATAGGGGATGTAAAGGAATTCAGCCACTGCTGGTATTCGATCATAGGAATCCCAATCCTTTGACATTCGAGGGAACTTTCTATGGGGATGACTACCTCAGGCTGGCGCGGGGGTGACAATAGGACTTCGTTTGAGTGCTGCTTGAGTGAAGAAGCCCTGGGGTGGGATTATCTTATTTTAAGAACGAACTTTCTTTGACTGCTCTAAAAAGACCCCTTTAGGGGGGCTAAGGTAGCGATCAGATCAAGGACAAAGGCTTTATGCCGCTCTCAACGAGTGCTCAGCAAGAGACAATGAACAAGAGCTTTTACAGGCATCTGAGATTCTTCAATAGGAATCAGAACTCGCTTGAGAAAGAGCCCTAAGCCTTCCATACCTACCAAGTCTCACTGATCGCCCTAGCGAACTAACTCCTTCTCCAAACCGAGAAAAAGCCCCTGCCCTGACAGAGCATTTCAAGAAATAGACGTACGAGGGGTCAATGTCAAAGACTTTCTTTTCACTTTCTTTTTTCGCTTCGTTACCCAGCCCGGGAAGAAGCGCATTGACATTTTGGTCAGGTCTCTCTATTCCTGCTAGAAATGTTCGATTTTCTTTGGTGAAGCTGTAGGGCGGTAAGCCCCATACGTGGCAACTGAATAAATACCTGTTAGACTAAATCTTTTACCAAAGCCCCCACTCCTTGAAAACAAGATTTATTTCCTTAATAGCAATATCACAACGAGTCTATAATAGGCGAATTCCAATGCCAGCGCTGATAGCTAAATAGGATAAATATCTGAACCCAGTAAGGAGGAGGCAGGGGTAATCATGGCCGAAGCACATTCTGGTATATGTGGTACGCATCAAGCCGATGATATGGCTGATTCACAGGCATTCGTATTACTGGCCAATTGAATTTTCCTAGCTGATTGCATGGAATACGCAAAAGGATGTCAGGCATGTCAAAACACAAGGATGGACCGATCCAGGATCAGCTATACCTCTGAATCCCATAGTCAAGTCTTGGCCATTTCGGGGATGGCATGGATTTGATTGGGAAGATTTTGACCCCTTCTTCAAAAAAAGGTCACTCTTTCCTGCCCTCGTGCTTCTTTATTTCCTTCGCTTGTTAAGGAGTTGGAGCAAGTCTTTTCTGATAAGTTGCTTCGGGACATGAACACAAACTCACTTCAGACAGAAAAATCCAATGATGGCACAAAGGTCCAAAGCGATAGGCCCTCGTAGAACGTTCACTAAGGCAAGCCTCCATGGGCAAAGCTTTTAAAAAAGCGCCTTTGGGCGGACAAGTAATCCACGGCCTGTCTTTGGTTCCGCTGGAAGTTCGGGGGCGGAGAAGGAATGGTCTTTCCGAACAGTCTTGATAAGAGCCACCGACTGAGACACTCCATCTTCTTGGATAACCAACTGGTCGATGCTTTCATGATTGATACATCTTATCTGATGCACCTTCTAGATTAGAGTTGGGCTATCCAGTTACCCAGAGAAGACTTTTGATTTGTACGATTCGTCGCACTCACCTAAAGGCCTGGCCTTATGATAGGAAAAAAGAGCTTTAGTCACAACTGAGTAAATTCCGAAAGTCTGTCTCAGAAGAAAGATTATATTCTGATTTCTCGAGTTGAATGAAACTAGAATTCTTATATTTTAATAATCTCGATGTTTACGCGGGTTGGCCCAACTCCAACCCCTCGCTCCTCCTGTTTCTCTACTATTTTGCTAGTCGGACTTGGTCAGGCTTTCCCGCTTGTGACTGACTTTCATTCATTCTATCTCCCCAGGATCCGCGATGCCCTATCCGACAGCCGTTAACTGTCTTGCAGCATTGGTTGTCTGGACCTGGGTCTTCCAATTCCAACTATCTGCACTTGGATTTTTATAGCACTGAGTAGGTGAGGCGACTTTTCAGGAGTTATTCGCTAGCCCCATAGTAAACTTTCCCTGAGACCAGGAGATTGCCTTCAAGCAGCGAACTCAGAACAGACATTAAGGCAATAAGGGACATAGAAGAAAGACAATTAACAGAGGGGAGAATGGCCTCAAGCAAGAGGAACCTTTCCACCCAAAAGAGAAAGAAGGAGAAAGAAAGCTATTCTTATCTAGCTTTGAAAACGGCCTACAAGCACAAGTCAAAGACAGACAAAAGCACTGACAGACAATTAGAGGGGTTGGGGTCTTGGTGGCTAGTCCTAAAGGTAGTGGAGCTACTGGTAGTCTTAGTTCTTTCAAAACCTTAAGCCAGTAGCACGCTTTTACTTACTTTTGTATGTAGAAGAGAACTAGGTAGGGAGCTTTTCTTAATTCTAATCTAATTGAATTGAAGGTTTGAAATGAAAGTTCCCCACATAGTGATCCCACCTGTCTGATTGTTATGTTATGAAATTTTCCTTTCTGTAACTAGAACTAATCTAGCTCCAAAGCTCCCCGTCAAAAAAGAAAAGACAGAATAGTCAGAAAGGGTTGTTTTCAATCATCGACATACAAGTCAGCAAAGTTCTCCCGGCAAGGGGAATCCCAGAGTAGCTAGAAGATTCAGCCTATTTCAGAGGAAAGAGGGGGGACACTGGGGTTGAACTCCTTTCTTTGACTGTCACTGAACGAATCCGTGGTGCCGTAGAACCCTTATTATTATTTATTATAAAAAGAAAAGGAGCATCCCATCCCTTCTAAAACATCTTATTTCTCGTCTAGCCCTTTAGCTACCTAGCTTCTTGGCTTGTTCACATTCAGATAATCCGAGGGAGTCATTCTACATAGGGCGAGTATCACACTCTGTGAAGTGCCTCTCTATAGGGCTAAGCCTTGCTATTTCACCTGTTGGCTTGAAACGAATTGGCCGGGCATTCTATTAGGACTTAAAGGGCTTAGCATAGGAAAAAGCGAGTATATCTCTTGATTGCGCTCTGTCTCTTACGCAATTTCCAGTGCTTCGATTGAGGACTTTCGGGCATGGCTAGCTCTCCTTCTGATTTACTGAACCGAACCATCGTTGCCTCAGTCTGGGCTCCCTAGATCAGTTAGTCATTCGCATTCAGTAGTGGAGGAAGATTGGGCACTGGACACATTGGTCAGCTGCTCTTATCAGCCCAGATCTGTGGGCTACCTTGGCAATTCAGAATTGGTGGTATTAGGTATGCATGTACTTACAAAGTAAAAACAGGCCTAAAAATAGATAAAATTTTTTGTGGTAAGCATATTGCTAGCGTTCTCGATTCCTTTCATAGTCTCGGTCTATAGCTTGCCCTATGGGCTATCTCTCAAAAATAGGAAAAGCAGGTCCTTGTTCAGAAACCAGGGGAAGGGAGAACTAAGCGCCTTTCGTTCTTTCTCTACGCTAATATTTAATATACTCCACAATCTAAATTTGAAATAGTGGGAACCCTCTGGGTATCAAGCTACAATCTCAGATCGATAGTGCATTCTCCATCCATTCTGGTCTTCTCTCGCCAATCGTGTCAGTGCAGTCTGACTCGTATCGAAAGCTTATCTTATATATATCATTTCGGTCGGATTTAAGTACATGCTTGATTCGCTGTTGGTTGGTCTTGATCCTTTCCCATTGGCCGTAGATTTTAGGCAAGCTGTAACCCTTGGTGAGGGATAATTAGCATTAAAAACTGATGTTTATTTGAGAACACCTTATTCTGTCAGAGACGGATCTTGTGCTATCGATGAGAACGCGGTCAAAGCAAATCTCACGTGAGTGATCCAAATTCTTAGGGTCAGCTTCACTTCAGAGCCCCCCCTACACTTCCCCTTTTGGAAAATATTGGGAGCAAAGGACTTGCCTGTTGTCTTAAAGAGATCGGACCTATAAAAATATTAAGAAATTCCATAAAACATGGGCATTGATTCATACTGTAACGATGGCTATATACGGGGGAAATGGCAGGGACGGCCTCTGAGTCAAGGGAGCGTAATAGTCATATTTCGCACATAGGGGCGAGGGATCTGGCCCTACCAAAGCAAAGGCTGACTTAAGACCACCAATCGATATGAAGAAAGTGTAGGATAGTCGCTTGAAAGCAACACTTTTAACCGTCTATTCCACTCGTAGCTACTATCTCTCTTTCAAGAAATAGATTTTCATTTTTGGAACTAGCTTTGTCTCCAGCATTGCACCTAAGGGCTTAAACGGCCAATTGAGAATTCACTCCTTTTCCGCGGCTTTCCTTCCCTGACCGGGTAATTCTATTCGTTTTTGTTGATGAGAACGGTGGAAGCAACTACGTTAGCAATCAAGAATAACTGTAAGCTCGAGCGGTCAAGGGAATCTGTATTCCTTGCCTGAGGTTCCCCTCTTTCAGTCTCTTGTTCCATGGATGTTTCTGTCCCATTTTCTTCTTTATTGGTTTTGCGCCCTTATCTCGGATTAGCAAAACAGAAAAGCAAGAATGAATTACTAAAGCATCTTTGCCCTAACTCTACTACCTACCAGAGGTTAAATTGAAAAAGTGAGGTGCAGATGGAATTAATGTAAACACGCCCCACTAACTACCAGAAAGAAGGGGAAGTTTCCACCCTATGGTCAATCGTTTTCTCACCGTTTCAAGCTACAGTAAAGTCTAAATCGCAGACATAGCTTTGTATTCGGCTGATGCTGCTCTTTATCTTTTCTTTTCGCTTGACCTTACCCTTTGCCCTTCACCTTCCAATGCTGTTTCGATACGAAGCGAAGGAAGTTAGTCAACTGACTTCGACGCTAGCGCCAGTATAGGCTTTTCCCATAGTCTATCTCCTCCCCAACCCCATAAGATGCTAGTTGGGGGACTGCTCGCTTTGGCAACATGGAGCTCAGGAACTAACTATAGATATGCTTCGGGCTCCCATCCGAGAGGGACGCGACGCGAGATGATGATGGGTCAACCGCGACAGGAGCTCCTGGGCGGAGGTTTCTCGATCAACTTTAAATTAATAAAGACGGTGAACCAGAGCTAATGATTTTCCCACTCCTTACAATATTCATTGCCTATAGTAACTACTTAATAATTATACTAGAGACTAGGCGATCTATTCTTTCTTGGTCTTCGTTCCAATCTTGAAAGGAAAGTTTCATTAGTTTTTATCCGATGTAAAACTTTTTCGGCTACAACAGCACCAGAACTTATTCCAGCCAATTCAATGCGCCTATGTACAGATTGACTATCCTCCGGATCAGTCCTTCTGAGAGGAAGTTTACCATGCCAGAGCTTCAGTTCTAACTACTTCTTCTCCTTCGGGAGTCTATTCGGGAAAGTCTACCAATCAATCTATTCTATTTCCCATCAAGCCGGCAAGGCTCACCCGCTGAAAGTTCTAGTTCCTATATTCTATCTATTAGACTAGACTTAGCCCTTCTTTTCTCTTTTCCGACAGGTCATTCGGTAAGCGATGAGGTCCATATAAAAGCCTATTCTCTGCTTATCACAGATTCCCTTATCTTATCTTTATGAAGACTGAAGACAGAGTTTAAGTAGTGTGTGTGGGCTGACCAACAGCCCTCTTTGTCATAGACTAAAATGCAATCGAAGCGGATAATTTTACTATAGTTAAGTTTATAGGAAAAGGAAAGGCCGTCCAACAGGAATCTCGGAAAAGCTGGTTACTAAAGCTGCTTGGACAATGGACATAGTACCAACTAGGCCGAAGTCAGTTTGCATCATTGATGAAATTCCCTGATTGATAATTTCCATAATACGGATTCCGAAAAAGGCAGCGGTCACCCTTGACAGAAGAAATCATTACTTGGCTGAAGTCAGGAAGTCCAACTCCCTACCAGAGTTGCTTTGATGCAGATTGTGTGTGGGAGGGGGATGAAGCAAAGGCTGAAGAAATAAGAATTCCAGATGAAGGCAAATGTCCACTACAGCAGATTCACTTAGGTACTCTTACTATCCACGGCCTACTTATGTTAGTGCTTTACTTTGTCTTTATTTTAAGTCTTATCCAGTTACTTATAGAATTTTCTTTGTTTTTCCAATGCCAGGTTTTAGCCGTAGACTTGTTGAGCACCGGCTACCTGTTAAAGAAAAGATAAAGAAGGGTTTCGGCCATTCAAGCAAGCACCACGTAGGATGAGTTCGGAAGTCGTTTTAAAGATAAAAGAGGGGCTTACGAGGCTACTAAAAGCTGGCTTTATTCGGCCCATTTTATAATATAGTAGCCGTTCTAAAATAGAAAGTTGCGTCTCGAAAAGTAGCCTTTCAAAGAAAGCCTTCGATCCAACTCTAACCTACTTCAAACTTAAAGAGTCGAACTCCAAACCAAATAAGTAAGCTGAAATGAAAACTTATACCTCAGACCTCAACTCCCCAGAAATCGTCTCAAGGACAATGCAACTAATAGAACAAAAGCCGAAATTTATAAATCTAAACGAGCAGGTGCCAAAGTTGGTAATGCCTCATATTCTAAGAAAAAGCGACCTCGACCTGTCGAACTGATGCGTAGAGAATACAAGTTAGAATTCCCGTTGAAGCAGACACCGAAACCGGCTTCCTCTTTTATATGATAAATCTTTAAATTAAGTAAAGAGGAAATAATTCTAACTTCCAAACCTCGCCCTTCTCTAATAGGGAAAAGTACAGACCCACGTCTAGGGATATACGAGCGCCATTCTTCAGATGGATCGCTGTTCGATAGTTATTGTAGCCGGGATAAGCAGGCACGAATTTCCGTATAGCGTCCTAGTTTTTTAGTACAAGTAGCTAAGGGGGCTGGGAGGTACGACTTGCGTCAAACTTGTGAAAGAATATTTGCTGCGCACCTGCTGAACAAGGCTCCTTTCAAGTCAAACGGAGATTACCAGTTCCGGAGGGACCAACCATTGTACTTCTAGGGGACGGTCTAACATAGCGGAAGGCCACGGCTTTTGTGAGTGTTCAGCACAATACGGTACGGGATGCCACCAGCATAAATGAGGCGAACAAGAGCCACTGGCACGAGATAGATTGTTTGCCAGCCTGGAAGTGATTCGCTAAGTCGGGTTTTCCAGCGGCCGCCTATTGTAGAATCGTCGATAACCTGGCTGCCACTATCATGTGTGTAAAGACTAACTGTATAGGCATACTGGAAATCGTTTGGCAAGTCAAGGGACCTTGAAATCCGCTCCTTAGCTATAACGTTCCAGAGTACCAACACTTGCGGTTGCCGCACAAAGCTGGTCACCTTAACCAGTCATACCCATACCCATTTATGGAGATTCAGGATCTGAAGCTCAAATTAAAGCCATGAAAGGCAAAATAAGCTCCTACTGCATTTTTCTCGACTCCCCTCTACCAGAGATTCCATGAATTCCGGGCACCTGCAGTAGCAGCAGGGATAGGAGAGACAAATAACCAGCCAACTATGTATGCCTTATTTGCATACCTCTCATCTTCCTTATGGAATGGGTTCCTCCTTAGAATTAACGAAATCTAGAGTCTTGGATGAATCCTCTTGAAACGGATCGATCAACCCTAGAAGACTAGATGGCTTAACAGCCCAGTGAATAACCTGATTCAGAGAGATAATCCGGTCTTTATACACTTTTTTATCCTACTTCTAAGGATAGATAGAAAAGGTTGGGGAGTGCCAGATGCGGAAGCAGTTCCAGTCCCAGCTGCTGAGGTGGCGTAGTGACAGGTGAGAGCAATAACAACAGAAGCAATAGTAATTGCCTACAGTAGTATATTCGGTTGTTTGCGGTGGAATAGATTCAAGCGTCCGGGCCAGTAGATCCAGAGCAAATAGGCGTTGACTTAGTTGCTTTTGCAGTTGATTCTAATCCCGATGTTGATCCGACGCAACTTACCGGTGATAGTCGCAGCACCGGGAGCTTTCAAGGGAGGCAGACATATATAGATAGTAGCTGATAGTGGCATACCTTCCGGATCGAGGGTCCCACCCGGTAAACACCATAAAGGCAAAATATCAGCGGGGGGAGGAGGCCCTTCTCACTCAAGCTCAAGCATTTACTTTTCTAGTTAGAGACCAACGTCTTGGGGCTAACGTGGGATCCGCTAAAGGACCTACTTGGTTTAGGTAAATATCTCATGCGTTCCCCGACTGGAGAGGTCATTTTTGGAGGAGAAACTATGCGCTTTTCAAAAATGGTCGGAAGAACGGGTTTCAAATATATATATAAATATAAATATATATTACCGGCTGGCTGGTTTTTATGCAAAAAAGACAAAACGGGATTGGATTTCCACTCATAAGGAAGGAAGGTGCGTAGCCTTTGACAGGGTTGTATTTTTGGTTGAAATGGGATGGTGTTCAAACTCCCGAAATGCAGTCTAGACAGCGGGCCTTCCCCTTTCTGACTGGACTGACTCGGGGAAAGGTCAATCTCCTCCGGAGCATGCTGCACAGCCACTCATTTGTCCTGACTAAATAGTAGAATCTATCTCTCAGCGATTCTTTTCTCCGCCCCTTCCCAACCAGCCCGCCCAATCGATTTTGTAAGATCGGCTAATTCAAAGGGTTAATCTGGTCCGAAGTTGTCGGAACGAATCGTTTGCTTTATCGAACAAAGCTAGGGGGTCTTGGTTGGCCCCCCTCTTTTCAACCATTATAGCTGGCGTCGACCCGCTTTGCGATACGAACGGACACGAAGAAAGAACGCAGGCAGCGGAAATGCAAAAGAGAAGAGCAAAGATTCCAGACCCAGAGCATGCAATCAAAAATCTGTTGAATGAAGGTATATTCTCAGCCACTAGTTAGAAGGAAATCCCTTGACTTCGCTTATGCCCTTATGCAGTAAAGAAAGCTTTTGAGGCGGGCTAAGATTCCATTCGAAGTAACGTAACAGGATTCGATGTTGCACCATCTTCAACTCTTCCCGGGATCCAGGGTTTTTCGAGAAAAGGTCCCATCCTTCAATATCATGATTGGGTCGACTCGACCAGGCCAGATCATGAGTGAATAGAAAATCGAAAACGTACATAGCTGTTCCAGCTGAAATACTTGGAATAATTCTACCACTTCTACTAGGAGTAGCCTTTTTAGTGCTAGCTGAACGTAAAGTAATGGCTTTTGTGCAACGTCGAAAGGGTCCTGATGTAGTGGGATTGTTCGGATTGTTACAACCTCTAGCAGATGGTTCGAAATTGATTCTAAAAGAACCTATTTCACCAAGTAGTGCTAATTTCTCCCTTTTTAGAATGGCTCCAGTGGCTACATTTATGTTAAGTCTGGTCGCTCGGGCCGTTGTACCTTTTGATTATGGTATGGTATTGTCAGATCCGAACATAGGGCTACTTTATTTGTTTGCCATATCTTCGCTAGGTGTTTATGGAATTATTATAGCAGGTCGGTCTAGTAATTAGGGGGCGGCCGTTCGGTCGCCTATGATACTAGGACCAATAGGTCAAAAATGGGTTTGTGCCGCAGGTGTTGAACGATCTACTCTACACAGGTGTGGGCTTACAAGGGCTAGGGCTTATAAACCCTTTCTTTCATTCATCAATAGGGCCCTGGTCGGTCACTTTTCCGGGCCGGGATCGATAAGTGGAAGTCATAAAAAAGAGATGTTTATCTTCGCACCTCAGATCAAGAAGAAGGGTAGCTTGTCAAGCTGGCCTTCTTCTATATATATATATTTATTATTATTTTGAATATATAAGGATATAAATAAAAAGATTCGCTGTCTTTTAACCGGCTGTTCTTCTTTGTCAACGCTACTAAGGCGACCGGTTAGGGAGCGCCTACTTGACTTATGAAAGATAATGGGGTTATTCAAAAAGGAAAAGGCGCTACTATACAATACATTAGTAGAAGTAAGCGTTAGCCTAGCCTACCCTACTAATGTATTGTATAGTAGGGTGTAGTATAATAGGCGAGCGAGTTAGCGAAGACGCTTAGGCTAATAGATAAGAGAGCGTCGGTGCGTAGCCTTCATTCTACTACGCTACGCAAAGGTTACGAAGTCACTTAGCTCGACGTTAGGAGAGTCAAGAGGGAACGCCATACCTATACCTACATAGAAGAACCGCTGTTCGCTGACTTTCTAAGGTCTAACCTTTCGCTCCCCTACTGAAAAGGGGCAAAGCCGCTTCGCACCACTGATAGACTACTTAAGATTCAATTCAAAAGGCCCTACTTAGTTTCGCAAGCCTTTGTCATTGTCAGTCAACTAAGTAGGGCCTGAGGCCCCCTGCGAATCCGTAAATCTGAAGAGCATGCCGCAACAAAAGGATGGTCCCCTATGCATTTCATTCTTTCCGGAAGGGAAAAAAAAAAGAAGTACCCCCCATCATGGTGAACCTCTCCTTGTGATCGGGATGAGGTAAATGCCTCCCAGCCGGGGGGCGGATCGAATCGGAGTTTCCTTAGGTAGCCACCGACCTACAGTTATCCTTAAACTTCCGTGCTTGGTGGAGAAGAAGCGAACAAAGGTACGCTCGCTTGCTGTCTTGTTCTCTGCCGCGAACTGGGATCGCTCGCCAGCTAGGTCAGATTGGAGCAACATTTTTTGAGAACATATTACCCATCTTCGGGGACAAGGGGCGGAACGACCTCTCGATCTACTTACTGCAGCCCAGGAATAAAAACGTCCGTCTAGGCGTTCCCTCTTGCTCCGATCCCCCCTACGCCTAGGACGTTGTCTGGGCCAAGAGCCATAGTTAGTTGCTGTTTTCATTTGGTTGTTTTTTTCTCGTTGTTGATACCGGCAAGACCCAGCCAGATGATGTCTACTGGTTGGTAGTGAGAGGACTCTTAGTATCTGCATACCCAAAAGGGGACGCTGATTAAAAAACAATCATTTTATTTTTTTTCTTGCTCTCCCTTAGCAGCGGGAAAGGAGTCTATCTATCTGCCTAGCTTTGGTAGATTTCCCCCAACACAATCCACAGAAATTCCACGAATCCCTTGGTGGATAAGTCCGACGACTCAGCAGCAGTGCGGAATTGAGTTTCTCGTCCGGTGGATCTGATCTATAGTTAGGGGGCAATACATACCAAAAGGTTCGAAGAAGGAACGCACATAAGAGTATATAAGAAACCCACCCTTTCTATATAACCTATTCACATTAGTGAAGCGGCTGGATGCATAAGGGAAGTGCACGTTTGTGAGACCTTAGTCGGGATGCATAGGGGAGTCAACCTACGAGCACGGAAGGGCAGCGGTAGTTCGTAGCTTGTCTTTCTTTGCTAAGTCAAAAGTGACGTGGCGTGTAGTGAGCTTTCTAGCGGAAGGCAGACTTGAAACTGACTTACAGCTTGCTTTGCTCTGGAGGGAGCTTCCTGAGTCAGACCAACTCGGCCACCGAATCGTCTGAATGGAATGTATTTATTAGGAAAGCGGCTGTTCACTCACTAAAAGAGCTCAACAAAGTCACTCCTTGAACAGAGGCCCGAGCCCTTGTTGGCAGGCTAGATGGATCAAATAGGTGTTCCGTGGGGTGCTATATTAGTCCTTGCTTTTTAATTGAAATAAATAGTTGTAGACCAATACTAAAGATAAGAAATAGATAATCAACAATAAAAGAAAAACAAAGTTCCGAATCGGTAAAGGCCTTACTCTATTCCTTCCTAAGGTCAGGAATAGCGGCCTTAGAGGCGTTATCTTATCTTTAAAACTTAAAGGCTTCTATAAAGCGTTTTAACGATAGTTTAAAAAAAAAAAGGAATAAAGGGTCTCAAACCTTATTCAATAGTCGAAATCTGTGTGGTGTCAAATCAAAAAGGACGGTTTGTCAACCTATAGTATGAAGGATGTAACTTTGGATGGAATTCATTCCGTTGAGGCTTATGCCAAGGCTTCAACCGACTCTTGAAAGCATTCGCTCTAAAGCTTTTTACGGCGCCTATAAAGCCTATTTATCGAGGCACAAGCGGCTAAGACTCTTACTTTGATTGATAAAGTAAACAGAAGATTTCCCGACACGGCCTTTCCTTTATCCGAGATTTGTGTACATATAATTCTAGACTAAAAGTGCTACTTATTTAGGGTGGATTCCCCGCAAAAGGAACCTACTTAACTGGAAATAGCCTTTATATTATATGTCCACGGTTCGGTTGTATCTTCTTTCAGTTTTAATCTAAAGTAGTCCTCTCTTGCAGACCTTGTCGCAATCAGCCTTCTAGGGAAATCAAGATTCCATCCTCTCCCAAAGCACTTCCCGCCATCTACCCTAAACTTATCCGTCGAGCTTCCTGCCATCCAAGCTCTCCTTTACAGGCTCAAGACCTTCTTCTCTAAGGAGTAAGCAAGCGCCACGCCCCTTGATATCGATTAGTACTGGGAAGAGAGTCTATCTTACTAGTCCGTATAGTCCCGCGCAGTGACTCTCGCACAAGCTAAGAAAGGAAATAAGTTCTTCCGGGCGCCGTGTATTTTATCTCCCAAGAGACTAGATCTTAACTTAACAATCTCTCTTTCCCGCCCCGAAATTTGCCGATATTAATGAATTGACCGTCGCCTTTTCCCCTGGAGGTTGAACCTCACATCTCTGACCCTCTGACCATATATTATGCTATTTTTAGTTTCATGATGGGAAAGAAAAGATGTGAATTAAAAACAGATTTAGAGAATGAGAGTTTTTAGAGTTGAGAACAGACTTAGAGTGATTGGTTTTCTAGTGAAAGCAAAGGACTCTAAGAAAAGAATCAACAACCGATATTACCATAGAGATCCGCCAAGATCCTGCTTTCTAGTCTCTCTTTCAGCCTCATAAGCAAGAGCTGTGCTTACTGTGAATCTGTCTTATAGCCTTCAAAGCGTGGACAAGAAGGAAAGCTTCTGCAAACCTATTGATAGTGGCACTCCCACAGGCTGGCGGGGAACTCCCATATGGATGGCTGAGAATAATTCATATATAGGCTATAGGCTTGAAAAGAGTGCTAGCTTTCGAATCTTGTCTTGCTGGAGTGCTAATCCTAGAACCCGCTTGAAAACGGGCTTTTCCCTAAGGTACTGCTAAAGGCTTTCCTTGAAAGGAACGGAGTTACTCGAACAATAGATAGAGGGACTTAGGCCTTCCAGCCACTCTTAAGCCAGCAGGTTATAGGTCAAAAGACTCTAGGGCAAGCTAGCAAGGAAAGTCTCTTTACCTCTTAGGCAATCCAGCCCATCCACTAGCAGAAAAAAGGCAAGCAAGTTATCAAATGAAATGGATAAGGGGAATGGGGGTAACATTCCTAAGGTCTATTACGTGGATATGGTGTCTATCAGTACTAGGCATCTATTCTTTCCAGTACTAAAGGTTTGAGTGCCAATTTGAGTTGCTTTCGTTCTCTCTTTGATTCCTTCTTGCTAGAAGTGCTAGTGGGATTGCAGATATTGGTTGGGAAGGACCCTGGATACTCTCCCCTTTTGAAAATTCTAACCGCACACAAGCCAGCGGTTTTCATGTCTTGGAAAGACAGAATTGGCTGGCTCGTGCACACACACATGGAACTTCTTACCGCCAGGGAGGGTTCTGGATCTAATAAGCAGAAATTGCTGGGCTCCTTTGAATTGAAAGCGGGGTTGCCTAAGATAAAGATTACCGGGACCAAAGAAAGAAAAAACTCTCTCCAAACCGATTAAACTGTTCTAATTTTAAGAATCTTCCGGAGGCCAAACCTTAATCAGATCAACTTTACGGGTAACTTAAATCAGGTTAACTCAATTAGATTAGCCTTTACGGCCTTGAAATTGAAATGTCTTTTTTGCCGCCAAAGGTCAAGGGTTTTATCTCTTAGCCGTTTATCTCCTGCCTTAAAGGGAAAGATTACAGGCACCAAAGAAAGACTTAACTCTAGAAAAACCAATTAATCAGTTCACCTATCCGAGTAACAAAAAACAGGTTAGCCTTTAATTACCGGGAAGGTAGAAGTTAAATGGCCACTTTGCCTTTGTATCTCAGGCCTCATGCCTTAAATGCAGCTAAGGGTTTTGCGTCCCGCCAGTTCCTTGGGTTTATTTCCCTCAGGCCTTTAAATTAAATGTCCGCTTTTCTTTTATTGCCTTGTTTTGCTGGCTAAGTTAAATGCCTTAAATGCAGTTAAAGGGTTTGTATCTGCCTTAAAAGATAAATTAAAAGATAGACTAATAGATAGAAGAGAAAGGCCTTAGGGTTCGCTGGAAGATATATTTTATTTAGGGGACACAAGATTGACTTTCCTGTATTTGTTCATTATAAATAGGGCATGGTGGCACCCTCACGATGTTCGGGCGCGGAATGGCCGCTGCATTAAAAGCTGCCTTATTTATGCCTTTTTCTCCTTTAAGCCAGAGAAGATAAGATAAAAGAGATATCTATTTTAGAGATACATGTTATTTAGGGTTATGTGTTGTGTCATTACGGTTAGGACATTATAGTACCCTCACTCATATCGGATTCTTCTTCTATTGATTCTAGTGCACTATCCTTAACACAGGTAAATCGGTCTTTCTTTTTATCATATGGTATTCATGTGGAAGAACTAGGCTAGAAAAGAATCCCTCTAATGCATTCATTCATCAATTTCATTGCCTCTTTCTAGCGGAGGCGGTGGAAGCGATGTCGGCCCTTCGCAACTTCCCGATCTAAATCTCCCCTCGGCTGAGGCACAAGAAGACTTTGAGCAAAAAGTGACACAGCTGAAAGCCCGGGTGAAGCTTTTAGAATTGGCCAAAGATTTTCTTGTTTGGCAAATAAAAGCTTTGCAATTCTTACAAGACGTTGCTCGGAAGCGGGGGGGCAACTAGCGCTTGAACTTGGGAGCAAGCTACAGCTAAAATCCTATTCATTTTAGTAATGAACAAAACAAATAGGATTGATTATGTGTCACAATTTCATCACTACATCGAAGGCTTTTTTTTTAAGAAAGAGAGGCCTTGTAAGTAGTAAACTCCTTAAGCTGAAGAGTCGTTAAGCCGAGAAAGCTAACAAATTGATTGCCTTCTCATTCAAAGGAGCAGGAAGGGAGTTTGATTAAAAACCTTCAAGGTGTTAGGAATCAATTGACGAAGAAATTTACAGATATTAAAATTTTAAGTCTTCCACGGGCTCTCTCTCTTTCTTATCCCGCCTCTTAAGGTAAGGCGATTTTTATCGAGGATATCAATCATAATAAATATAGTAGACAAAACCAACCATTAGCCCTGTCTCTTGCTGTGATTTCACCAAGCCAAGTTAGCTCGAAAGCAAGTCACAATCAGATCAGTTAAGATAGTTTTCAAGCATTCTATGAGTTAAGGAGGTGACTAAGCAAGTCCTATTGCAGTCCTAAGGAAGTAATAAGTAAACTCTCCTGGCCAGTTAGTTGAAAAGCCAGGAGTGAAGCAGTCTAGTTCTTATCCTTGTCATTTCTATCCTAATGCCTTTGCTTTCGCCTTCCCTTCTTAATCTCTTTCATTTCATGTCGATCCAGCCGAGGCGAGGGAATAGGTGAATACAGTAGATCTATACGAGGGACGTTCAATATCTTACTCGCGCTCGTACTCAAGGAGGTAATAGTTTCTCTAGGAGGGCTAAGGATAATTCCATTGTAGGTTAAAAAAGATAATAGGTAGATTTCTTCCCTTATATCATTTTATTTTATCTCTAGGCTATAGCATTTGAAAGCCTTTACATCAGTCCCAGGCTCTTTTACTATTAAGATGACTTCGTCCCCGGAGTTGTATTTTAAACAAATGAGAGCAGACTCTTCGCATCTTTTTCTAGCTAGTAAGTGAAGTCAGTGAGCAGGCTTAGGAAAGTAGAGAGCAAGGAAAAGCATCCAACCAATCCAGTTTCACCAATCCTGTTAGGCTGTTTTGGAAAGCCAGCGAGCTTTAGGGCAAGGAAGTGAAATTGTTGATGCGGAGAATGCCCTCTTTCTCTTTAAAGGAGAAAGAGTTTACCACGTGCACAGAATCGAATGCTAGTTCGTACCCAAGGGATTAGATATTCCTAGATGGGCTTGTTCTTGAATGCGCAGGGATTGGGACTAATAAGACTGCTGCCATTCCATTCAGGTAATGCAATTGTGAATGTCCGATCAATAGCAATAGTGCTGTGGCACTTCTTAATTACTTTCCTGTTGAGCATAACTTCTGGAGGATTTGATATGGATGTCACTTGCTCTAGAATTATAAGTTTCCTAATCGAATAGGATAGGAATTCCCGGTGCAGTGCCTTCTTTTCAATTGAAATTGAAGTCAGTTCTCCTTCATTTGTCTTTGCTGGAATTGAATTCAAGCTCGGCTGAATACTTTTGTTTTTGTTTTTGCCCGTCAGTCATAATTATGTATGGTCTGATGCTTTTGACTTTATTTTATTAACGTCTTGCTGTGGTATCATAATATAGAAAGCTCTCGCCTCTTTGCTTAGAAAGACTTTGGTGAGGCATTGGTTACGGTTCCTGGAGGTTACTTCGCTTACCGCCTAATCCTAATCTAATCCCCGTCCTTTTTATTAGTGGAATTGGCTGTTATCAAGCCAGATGAAATAGCTTCAAAACACTCATCATGTCATGCCATTTCCCTTAAATCAAGTCCCAATCCCAAGGCATAACCAGAATCAGAAGAGGGGGGCTTCCCTACTTCCATAAATAGGGGTTAAACAGGCTCTTCAAGGAAGTCCTCCTATCAAGAGGCATTATCGGCTTTTCTTTTCCACTCCTTAAGTCATCTAACTGGGACATCTGTCCTTTGCAAGCCCTTCTCGGCAAGGCCAGCATCTCGAAATGAAAAGATGTCTTATTGTGAAGAAGTACTACCAACTTTGAAACTACTTTATCTTAGCTTGTAGCTAGGAAACTCTCTCCAAAGGTTCTACAAATTTACGTGAGAATTCGATCATTTTATTTTCTTCATATGGAGCAGAGAAGAAGGGTTTGAATGAATGGTATTCAATGAATGAGTATCTATTCTACTAGCAAATAGCTAGATGCTAAAAAAAGTAAAGGCAATTTAGTGGATTATACCGATTTGCCATGGCTATAGCTAGCAGCAATGGCGAAGTTTTGGATCTCGGCGAATAGACCGTTAATCTTGAAAGAGAGGATTCTGCCCATGTCTTTAATCTTCCTTGATAACACTCGATAGCATACAATTACTGATTCTTAAGCTAGGAAGCATCAAAAGCAATCTGACGGCCTGGGATATGATTAAGGCCTTTGAATTGAAATTAGAAGTCTTTATGCCTCTAGATTCTAAATTGGGGGGGGGTTATGCATCTTATAAGAAAGTATGGCATCAGTCGAATCGAAGATGGACAGTGAATCAACAGAATAGGCTTCATGCCAACTCGGAAGAGAAGGAGCTGTTGTTGCCTTAAGAGTTTTGGATAGTAAAGCACCAGTCCTTAAGCCGCATGCTTGATTGCCTTTCTTACGTTCTGACTTTCCTGTTGTCGGAATAAACGCTCTCTTGTCGCAATTGAATCTGAAGGGCTTGTTCTCGCTTCTTGCTGCAAGAAAAGAAGGGGTTGCTATTGAATCGTCTGTGAACGAATCTACTCTTATCTTATAGCGAAAGGCAAGGCGATGAATTCAATCCTTATTAAATAAAGCAAGAGAGGTAATAACACCCGGGTTAGATAAATTAAGCCTAAGCCTACCCTTATGCTGAAAGATTCCAATTCAAGGGGCTTTCCTTGACTTGAGAAAAGATTAGCAGTCGATTTGTGACGCTAACTCCAATTCGTGAAATTTCATAAGAGAGTAGAAAAGAATGCTTTTGGCTCTCGCTCAGAGCTAAATGAAAGTTTTGATTTGATGAAAACAGATATATAGAAAGTGTGAAGTGAAAAATCTTTCTAGGTAGTCAACAATTGCGTAAGAGAAGAAAGCTCGTCTTCTAGGGTAGAGTCTCGGTCTGGAAGTGTCTTTCTCCTAAGACTTGACAGCGGTAAATAAAAAAATAAAATCACACCATCTCTGTAATAAGTAAATGCCTCTTTTTCTCCCGAAGTTGTCGGAATTATTCGTAATAAGATATTGGCTACAACTGAAAAAGTCTTATCAATAAAATTTCCAGTTATCCGAGATCTAGGCATAGGTAGCAATCCATTTTATAATTTCTTTTAATTACCTCTCATGAGAAAACGATCCCACAAAAAGTAGTTGTACAGTACAAAATAACATAAAAAACAGACTCAATTCATAAAAAAAAAAAAAAGAGATAGAAAACACCATCTTTTATCATTCTGGGAAAGAAGTCACTTGGTATTGGATCCGCTCTTCTCTCGTGCTCTTCTGGGCGGTACAAATAAATCCGGAATGAGCACACCGATAACGCCTAACGCCGGACCGGAACTCTTCCCTTCAAACTAAATCCCTTCTATTGCGGGTTTCGAACTACTCGCTACTATAGTGAAAAAGTCCAGTTGACGTAGCGTAGGTGGAAGAAGATCGGACTCAGTTCCTTTTCGTGATAACTTCATTCTTGGTCCGGTGGGTTAGAAGCATAATAAGAGATTCCCCATCCCGGAATGAAGATTAATGCTTGAATAGTCTTTTCCCGAGCCCAAGGAGATAAATTGATCCCCGCCTCTGGCTGCTCCTGCCCCTTAATACCTTTTGAAAAGGGTTCAAACTAAGAAGAGTATGCCTCGAAAGGAAATGGCCTGGACATTATTTTATTTTATTTTGGAAATCCATTTTTTAATATCTAGTTTCTCTGATGATGCTTAACCGCTCGTCGAGCAGCTTTTCATTTTCTTTTTCTTCGATGTAAACTGCGATTCTTCATTCATTGTAGCATCTTGCTTTGCTCCACGCTGGCACAAGGGTTTTAAGAGAAGAGGGGAGTGTTTTTTTGTTTGCTTAAAGTTTATGTCTTTTGCTTTCCTTCTTGGGAAATGCATTTTTAGGGCAAGAGTCTGAACTTAGGGAACGCGGGGTTGACTGCACTCAACAAAAAATCAAAGCGAGTCAACCCATTCATTACTGGTGATCAAAGCAAAGTAGATTCATCGGAAGGACAGTCTATCCTTTATTCTCACCACATTCTCTCCTCAATACAACACTAGAACGAAAAGAAGAAGGAGAAGCTCATGACTTTCCACTTCCTTTCTTTTAAACGAGATTGGAACCGGATAGCTCTTTCATCCATGATCCGAGAGTCCGTCCAATATGTCGGCCAGCTTTCTTTGGCAGGTTCACAGTGGAAAGTGGATCAGGCAGATCAAGCTTCAAGGCTTCAAAACATGGATAACTTAGAGATAAAAATAGGGATAGGAGTTTTCACTTCCCTCTCCTTTTAGGCGAGCATCTTCTCTTCTCTTTGCGATTATCAGTCTAAACCAACATATCTTATTGATTGTCGCTTATCGGCTGTAACATATCTGATTGTTTTCGCATATCAGTTGTATGCCTTAGCAACGAGGCAGCACCACTATCCGAAATTAGGGATTTCGGATAAGAAATCTTAACACCTAATTTGGACAGATAGTGCTGAGCCAACCTAGCTACTTCTGTGTCGGCAATGACCACATCATCACCGAGTACCCCATAACGATCGAAATAACGACCTGGGTACGCCTCCTGCGCGCAGTGCCAAATCAAAAGATGATTTGACAAAGCGAACAAGGGCCAAGACGACAGATATCCGAGGGGTTTCCCTGCTGTAAATGTCACTTGAGAGTGCTTCTTTCTCTGGTGACACGTCTCCGTTTATTTTTTGTCTTTTTTGCGGTCATTACACACTGTTTTCTGTCTACTGTTAGGTCGTTGCAGTTTGTGTTCAGTCTTATATTGAGTCAATGCCAGAGATTAGTTTTCTTCATCAAGTTCTTTTGTTTGAGCCCTATATATTCCAATGATGTTGTGGATAGAAGTTTGCAGGCCTCAAATTGGGCTTTAACTGTAAGTAAGTGCAAAAACAAGAGCAAGACTAAAGAGGAGGAATGTAGGGACCAAAGGTCTAGAATAGAATGGGGAAACGAGCAGAAGCATAATTACTTAAGAAGCATTTATAGGTAGGGAGCAATTTAGGCGGACCTGACCTTGAAGTCTTGAAGTCCAGTCAGCACATCAAGATTCGACATTTTCTGCATAACCTGGAAAAATCCATGCGAAAGGTTGATCCATCTTCTGAAACATATGCAGAAACCAATCTGGCAGTCTTATCTTCAGCCATCAACTGTGCTGATCAGCAAAAGCAAATAGGAGTCCTCAAATTACGTAGGTGATTACCAAGAAGATTGAATCCTCTGAGAGAGAATGGATTCAGAGTCTAATAAGTAATCCCCGATTATATATATATTTCTCGCGGAGAACGGGGAATAATCCGGAAAGGAAAATCGTTGTCCGGTTCCGGTTTCGGGGATCTTTTTTGATTAATAGACTAGAGGAGGAAAGAAAGTACAAAATGCTACTATGACACCCGCCAAAGATTTTCATTTCTTACTCATTCTGAACGATAGTTCAAAAAAAGGTATTAATTCGAACACAATCCATGAGCGGCTTTGCAGTACCTTTGAATGTAAATCAGTCTTGATAGCACAAGGAGAAGCAAAGAAAGAAGACACCTTCCATTATGATTTTTTTTGTGGAGTAAAATGAAAATCTTTTGATTCATCCAAAAGCACCTTCCTAGCAAGAAAGATCAAAACTTTGTTCGAGGACATGGAATGTGACATTCAATTCAAAAAAGGGTGGGGACCGATCTGTATCTACTTCTTGTCCGTACAGGATTTTATAGTTTATGGTGGTTATTCAAAAGAAGAGATAATAGCGGTGGCACATGCCACACGACGCCATAAACGCCAAAACCCACTGAAAAATCGTAATTTTAATAATAATAATCAATCGTTCGGTTGTAAAAGCAGCTTCGTCCCCAAGAGCGGGAGATGGTTGATCAACTGGAATTGGTTGGTTAAACGAACCGTTTTCGTAGCTCTCATTTTTCAAGGTATCGGATATCTATTTGAAACATTGATTAAGCCGTACATCCCCATAATCGTTCTATTTCTATGTAGTGTCTTTCATTTCATATTTGTTTTTTTATGGTCCATATTCATTGGGGAAATAGACGAAACGGCGCCTGGGCCACAACCGTCGCCACAACCGGCGTTAACCCCTATTGAAAATAGATATTTCGTTTTTCTTATTTTGTTCATTCTTTATATTCTAGTAGAAAGATAAGAATTGAATTATGGAATTCTCTTCTGCGCTCCTATACGCCCTCTGTGCAGTGACCAGAGGTCCGCCATCTAACCGAAGCTATTGCATTGTTTGCCCGCCTTTCTGATCTCATTCGTATTCCAATCTTCAGTCTTCTTTCTTACAACTATCTTTTTGAAGCAGATAGTTCACAGTGCTTATTCTATAGATACTGTAAAAGCCACCTCATGTTTCCACTCTATTTTCATTACGAAGATGTATCACGTCAGGATCCGTTGCTCAAACCGAATCACGCCAACGTTATGGAAGTTCCTGGATTGTGTGAAATAAGAGTAGTACCAAAGGCACCTTATGATTTCATAATCAAAAATGGAAAATTGGCTATGGAGATTCCATGCGGTCAGAAATTCATACAGACACAAAGGGGTTCGACAGGAAAGTCGTTTCGATCCAATCCATTCTTGGGGTCAAATAAAGACAAAAAAGGATATGTCAGTGACCTAGCACGACAAAGCACTCTCCGAGGGCATGGAATGTCTAATTTTTCGGTCAGAATCTCGACAGTAATGTCTCTCTTAGATTCTCCGGTCGAAATACGGGAAAACTCCATTCAATTCTCGATGGAAACGGAGTTTTGCGAATTCTCCCCAGAACTGGAAGATCATTTCGAGATCCTCGAACATATTCGAGGGTTCAATGTGACTATTGTCACTTCGGCCAACACACAAGATGAGACTTTACCACCGTGGAGCGGCTTTTTTCAAAAAGATGAGGGGGAAAGTCAGTAAGATGTCGGAGAAGCGAAATATACGAGATCACAAACGTAGATTGCTCGCGGCTAAGACGAAAGCTTTATAAAGCCTTTTGTAAAGATCCTCCTAGTGATATGCGGGACAAACATCGTTATAAGTTGTCCAAGTTGCCAAAAAAGAGTTCCTTTGCACGAGTAAGAAACCGATGTATTTTCACGGGTCGCCCTCGTTCCGTATATGAGTTCTTTCGAATTTCTCGTATCGTTTTTCGTGGATTAGCATCTCGAGGTCCTTTGATGGGCATAAAGAAATCGTCTTGGTAGCAACCACCAAACCAATAGAACAAGGCTTAGCTCTGCAGCTGGTCCATAAGCAAGGTAAGTAGGTCAATTACCGGCCGGCTCCGGACCGAAAAGACCTAACGGAGTAATCCCTTATCTCGGATCGGAGATGCTAACGGGGCTGGGGGACCTCTCTACCGCCCGTGTCTATCTCCTGTCAAGTATGCTCCCCAGACATAGACTACGTACAGGGTGGTAATCTTGGAAAGATAGAATATCACCGCGTAAACATAACATTAAGTTACGAATGTAACTCCCGAGGGGTCGACCACTATTCTAAATATAGTAAGGCGGAGAACTGTTGTTCATTGGAGCGCCGGAGTGCGGAGGTTGTTCCCATCATTGAAGTCAGAGTGTGGGACTGAGCCCTTCGAATGATAAAGAAAAAAAAGTGCTTAGTTTCGTTGGAAAAACCAACGCACATCATATTGACTTTCTCTCGCCCTACTTCTAAAGTAAAGATAGATAGAAAGGGTTGGAGAGAATGACTTTCTGAAATTCTCTCCTTTCTAAAGCTGCGCAAGGTGGCCCCCCCAGAACAAAACCCCACCCTTTCCCCCTTTAATGAAAGACCCTCGCCCCGCTTCCTATTCATTTGTGGGTCGGGACCCGAGGGCCTTTTTTTTTCTCAACAGGTGATTTCAAGAATCAACCAACCGAAAAATCCGTAGCCCAGGTGACTCACAGCCTCCCTCTCGCCTAAATGAAATGGGATGAATCAAATCAATAAGCTTTTTGATTGATTCAGGGCGCAGCGAAGCCAAATTCAATCAAGGCAAGGGGGGCTTACTTTTCCTGACACTGAGTCATCCTATTCAAATTTAGCTATGCTAATGGAACAGGAAAAGTTTTCAGATGATATGGACCCCAAGAGATGATCGAGAACCTCCAATTGCTTAGGGGTCGCACTCTGTCCCGCTTGGTGGACGAAATCTTCTCTCCTTTTAGTTTTCTTTCTCCCACACGCCTTTGCCCTCTTTCACCGAAGAGGAAAGAAAATCTTCCAAGCGGACAGAGACCTAAATTTCCATTAGATTCATTCCTAAGCTTGCTTTGTTCCAGCAAGATGATCAGTCCGAGAGGGCTGGAGAGAAAGCGGTAAAAACCTCTCTGATTCGGTCACCGAGCAGTCGGACGACTTTTCAGTAAGCCAGGATGACCCCTTCGACGCTTCTTTCGCTGTATACCCCCTCCATCCTTCGGAGGTGGAAGAAAGGGTACTATATATATTATATATATATAGTCAGTAGGGCCCCAGAACGCTAAATAAAAAGGTGGGGGAACAAGAGTTGTCACGATAGGAAAGAGAAATGACTATAAGGAACCAACGATTCTCTCTTCTTAAACAACCTATATCCTCCACACTTAATCAGCATTTGATAGATTATCCAACCCCGAGCAATCTTAGTTATTGGTGGGGGTTCGGTCCGTTAGCTGGTATTTGTTTAGTCATTCAGATAGTGACTGGCGTTTTTTTAGCTATGCATCACACACCTCATGTGGATCTAGCTTTCAACAGCGTAGAACACATTATGAGAGATGTTGAAGGGGGCTGGTTGCTCCGTTATATGCATGCTAATGGGGCAAGTATGTTTCTCATTGTGGTTCACCTTCATATTTTTCGCGGTCTATATCATGCGAGTTATAGCAGTCCTAGGGAATTTGTTCGGTGTCTCGGAGTTGTAATATTCCTATTAATGATTGTGACAGCTTTTATAGGATACGTACTACCTTGGGGTCAGATGAGCTTTTGGGGAGCTACAGTAATTACAAGCTTAGCTAGCGCCATACCTGTAGTAGGAGATACCATAGTGACTTGGCTTTGGGGTGGTTTCTCCGTGGACAATGCCACCTTAAATCGTTTTTTTAGTCTTCATCATTTACTCCCCTTTATTTTAGTAGGCGCCAGTCTTCTTCATCTGGCTGCATTGCATCAATATGGATCAAATAATCCATTGGGTGTACATTCAGAGATGGATAAAATTGCTTTTTACCCTTATTTTTATGTAAAGGATCTAGTAGGTTGGGTAGCTTTTGCTATCTTTTTTTCCATTTGGATTTTTTATGCTCCTAATGTTTTGGGGCATCCCGACAATTATATACCTGCTAATCCGATGCCCACCCCGCCTCATATTGTGCCGGAATGGTATTTCCTACCGATCCATGCCATTCTTCGTAGTATACCTGACAAATCGGGAGGTGTAGCCGCAATAGCACCAGTTTTTATATGTCTGTTAGCTTTACCTTTTTTTAAAAGTATGTATGTGCGTAGTTCAAGTTTTCGCCCGATTCACCAAGGAATCTTTTGGTTGCTTTTGGCGGATTGCTTACTACTAGGTTGGATCGGATGTCAACCTGTGGAGGCACCATTTGTTACTATTGGACAAATTTCTCCTTTTGTTTTCTTCTTGTTCTTTGCCATAACGCCCATTCCGGGACGAGTTGGAAAAGGAATTCCTAATTCTTACACGGATGAGACTGATCACACCTGATCAGTGAAAAATTCTGACACCAATCATTTACAAGTGAGTATTACACCAAGAATTGACAAGCGGATGAGTTTTCTAGTTGGCTATGTTGATATAGCTTAGATAGGGAAAAGATACTCCTTTTCGTATGCTCGGCAGGTAAGTTTAGTACTAGCGCATCAGAAAGATAGGCCAGGATGCTACGGTAGGACGCAAGGGGTTTGGCATATAGTCTCCGTGGATTTGACAAATGTTGCAGCGTTTAACATAGTCCATACAATTCTGGACCATTGTAGGCCAGTAGTACCCTATCTGTTTGAGCTTAACTCGCATCTTTGGCCCAGACCGGTGGGCACCACACACCCCTGAATGTACTTCGTACATGGCTTGCCTTGCTTCATCACTAGACAAACATCTCAGCCACAGCATAAGACTTTTTGTATAAAGTTTCGTTTAAATACACATACTGGGGCAACCTCCTTCGAAGCTGGGTTCCTTTGTGGCTTTCTTCTGGCCATCTGCCGTGCTTAAAGTAGTTAATAAAATAATGTCTCCAATCTTCAATAGATACTTCCATGCAGGGAGCCATTTCCACTATGGTGACAGCGTTGCAATCCTGGAGTTGTTCTTTCCGGCCTGGAAAAAGGACCCTGTCATGTATAATGACTTATGTTCTGCCACCAGGGGGGCTGCTAGAGCGGCTACTAACTTGGCGAATGCGTCTGCTTTGTCGTTCTTTTTCTTTTGTACGTGGCAGAATTCGAGTAGCTCGAACTCTTTCATGAGCTCCATAGCCATGGCGTGGTAGGGCAACAATTCTGGTTTGCATACTTCAAATGTACCCTAGAGTTGGCGAATGATTAACTGCGAATTCCCATAGGATCATGAGGACCTTTATACCAATTTGGTTGACTACCAGGAGGCCGGCAATGAGCGCTTCGTACTCAGCTTCATTGTTTGAACAGCCTTTCAGTAAGGCAAAGGAGAAATGTATAACGATATTATTATAGAAGAAAGAAAGAATCCATCTCTACGCAGAAAGATCTATGCTAGGATGACAGCGCTATCCTGATGAAGCCGTATGACACCTTTTCTTTATTTAATCGAAATTGGCTTGGTCTTATTTGAGCCGAGGGTGGAGTGCTTAATAAGTAAGTCCAGTATGCCAGAACCAGTAATATGGCAAGCAAGAGCTAATGTTTTGCTTGCCATATAATATATATAAGCAGAGGAAGCAGCTTAGCCTTTCCTTTCAGTAAATGAAGAAGCTTTTAAGCTAAGCTATTTACGGAACAAAATGAAAGTCAATAAAGTCAATACCAGTGCCATCCTACTCTGATAGTAAGAGAGGAAGCCCTTAAGGACTATCCATAAACGCCGGTGGAACCCTCCTCAGGGAAACAACACTCTTTCAATCAAGACCAGTGCAGGCTACTCCTGTAAGCAAGGGCTAATATGTCATGTCAGTTCATTTGTACTAATAGCGCTTATTCCGCCCTTAGCCTTCTATGCCTAGTGTCTTTGGAAAGTCAACCAGAAAGAACCCTATCCATCAATTTCCAATTCTTAATTCTACGGCCAGTTTTAAGGCACTTGAAAAGTTTTCCTAGGGTGACAAAATAAGTTTTATTAAAGGGAAAGTTTGTTTGAAGCTGGGTTTTCAGTTTCATCATAGAATTGAGGCTAATGGCTACTCGGGTGGTATTTGGGCTCTATGGAAAGGAGTGAATTTTTCCGTGTCAGTGGAGGAAAGAAATTCTCAGTTTCTGCACATGAGTATTAGTGACACGAAGGGTATGAAGTGATGGCTTAACCGCGGAAGGTATTATACTCAAGATGGAATGAGAGCCAAGTGCTTTTTCTCATAGCAGTGGGAGGGTGTCCTCAATACAAGACAAGCACAGGAAACTTATTTTAAGAAAGTGGGAGCCGAGTGCTTCGTTTACTCAACTCGTAAAGGCAAAGAACCTCACTCTCTCGATCGGGAAAAGATCAATTGTGGTGGTGGCATTGGGGGCCAAAAACGACGGAAGAGGTGTCATAAGTAAGCGATACCTGGTGAACCGGGCGTACTCTTCAAAAGACAACTCAATAGGAAGATGAAAAAAAGGTGTTGGCATACCATTTATATGCTCCCCGAATCGGATTCATGGCTAAAGGAATGCTTGCTGGCTAGCACTTTATCTTAGACGTCTATCTCACTCTTTCTTTCACAGTGCCTATCTCGAGTGGCTAAAAAGCACCTTTAAAGACATCTTCAATAGCTCATGCCAACCGCTTCAAGTCTTCTTTTGCTGCCTATGGATCTGTCTTCTCTTGCAAGAGCCGATTTGTTCACAGACGATTTCTGAACACTTTCAAAAACTTTTTTAGATTCGAGCTATGCCCTGAGTGAGGTATAAAGGTTGAAAACCGTTAGCAAGGCTAGGCAACTTCTCGCTACTGTTCTTGTTCGAAAATGCCCTCTTGTTCTTGCTGCTTGGGTCTCCACCGGTTGGCTAGACACAGGCTCTTAGGCAGCTATTGACTCAGCTGGGGCACTGACTTTCGGACAAGAATAAAATGGCCAACTCGGAATAGAAATAGCCCCATTTCTTTATATTTGGCCCTAGTCAGTTGCACATTCATAGGCTCTTAGATGGGCTTCTTTGCCACGTGAATCAGAAAAGGCTGGACTGATTGATTGCCTACTTAGTAAGTAAGGGAAGGCAATGCCCAATATATATCATATCCTTCTCACTTGAGAGATGCGATTCATAGTAAGTCAAGGAACTTCTTAACCATAAATCCGAGCTTATGGGATTGATATTACATCACATGGTAATTGGTTTCAAAGGCTAGATGCTGCAAGTGAATCAAAAGAAGAGGTTTCACATTCATCTCTAGAGGGGCAAGGGCTTAGACGAGACCTAGCATCTCTCAGCTCAGATTCGGCATATCCGGTCTTAGCAAGACAGTGTTCGAGGGTTGTTAAGGAACTTCTTGCCCTAAGGGTTAATGTCCGAGACGGGAGTCTAGGGGAATAGGTTTTCCGGACTAGTTATCTTTCCTAGCTCTTTTTTTAGCTGCCCCCTTTCTTCCTCTAAAACCAGAGTCGAAAATAGAGGATAAGAGCAAAACCTCAACGTATCCATAAGACCCCCACTAACTCTCGACATGAGGAGACATTGCCTTCCCCCGCCCAATGACACAAGCCATCAGCAAGGTTGGGGCCCTCCCTCTGCTCTGGTATCTCCTCCGGGGGCTAGGTCTCCTGGCTGTCTGTATTAGAGAAATCCGGACATCCGCTCGAAAGGAATGCTTGGCTGCTTTTTTTATTGGAATGATAGGAAGAACAACCCCGGAAATCTCTCTCAACACAAAGAGAGTTCTCGGGGCGGCGTGTAATCTCTACATTTCGAAAATCACTCGGGAAGAATAGGTCGAAAAAAGGAACACTCTTTTTCCTATCCCCTATTTCCAGACCCAACTCCCGAAAGAAAGATGCAATCTCCACGCTGCCCTCTATACCCGGTACCTAACCCAACCTTAAAAAGAACCATTCGCGAATACTTTTCCTTTTATCTTTAAATACCGAAGGCAGTATTCCAACCTAAAGTACAAAGGACATACCCTTTTTCTTGACTTTCCTGTTACAAGAAGGACGTCTACTTTATGAAGCTAATAAGGAGACTTCTTTTTTCTTTATTTCTCGAATGAGTTTGTAAATGGTACGAGCCTTACTCTATTGCTTTCGGAATAGCGTCTCGGGAAACTCCCCACATAGTCTTCTGCCTAGGCTGCTTAAAAGAGACCGTATAGTAGCTTCCTTCGGGTGGTTTAAGGCGACTAGCAGACTAGGTCGTGCTCCAATAATGGACACTGACTACGCTGTGGATTGTCTCCCCGGCTCAATGGAAAGACAACCCCGTTCTACACTTCATCAAGACGAAAATCATGCCTTGTCTATCCCTACAAATAACATTTGCCTTTTCCTCAGCCGACCAGCAAAACAACGAATTCCACCGCAGATAGCCTTTTGCTAGCACATGCTGAAAAGAACAAGTACGTACCCGTCTCGTGCTTGACTCTATCTGTAAGACTGGTGTGTGCAGCCACTTAGTGAGGAGAAAGATGTTCCCGGAAAAGACAAAGGCTTCTTTTATTGGCCAGATTCCACTTCCCGTGAGAAAGAGCATGAAAGGAAAGGGTGGAAGTTAGCTTCGGCTACGACCGACTGAAACTCTGATCCCGGATCTCACTGAGTTAGGGGAACTACCACCCCTTATTATGGACGAGTAGGCTACCATCGGGTAGGGGCTGCTCGTGACTGAATCTGCCCCTGTCTCTGGGGCAAACTGATCCGACTAAGGATTCTACTTACTTTAGGAGAAAAGCTCTTTCTATGGCCAATTTGATGTATGCAGAATGTGACTTTCAACATCCTCATATAGAATAAGAAAAGGGTTGGTGTAACTAACTGCGAAAAAGCGTCTATCGGCTCAGTCAACTTCGTCGACCCCTCTCGAATCTTTCTCTGGAGTGGGTAGCGGCTTAGCAGAGACTATTGGGAAAGAGACAGCGAACGGAGGGCAACCGACTGTTGGGAAGGCTTGTGGGATACAGCAGGGGAAAGACCTATTTGATATGAAGTCACCCTAGGGCCAAGTCCAAGGAAGAGTTGTTATAGGCTAGCTTTATGTTGGGCCGAAAGGAGAGGATTGAACTCAGTCTTGGGCCGACTTGCGCGTGTGGTGTTCTTTAAGGCGAAAAACAAAAAGAAGAGAATATATATAGTAGTTTCCGTAATAGCCTCTGTATTTGCTACTGATCTGATTCCTTTCATTTGTGGTTTCAAAGAAAAGAAGCATCTTGAGAGCAGCTTGGCCCTTTCTCAACAGAGGGAGAGCTTTCATTCATTGTACGAGTTCATTCAGTAGTTAGCAATTAGCCAATCGCTGAACAAGAAATGGAATTTTCTCTTTTTTTCTTTGATGTGAAACAACCTCTACAAAGTCTTGGTTCAGCTCCCCAACAGGGCGAGCCCTTTCTACTTCAATTTTGGTTCCTTGGCCGGATGCATGTAGTTTTCCGAGCTGCTGTCTCATCTGGTACTCGAACCCGAATCGGTGAGGTATGGGCTGCAGAACCCGTATTTGTTCCTCCTTTCCCGCTACTCTAAAAAAGTACGCACGTGCGGGTATTAAGTTCCTCTTTCGGATCCGCTTTTTGAAGATCTGCTTTCAGTCTTAGTCTAGTACTGGTAGATAGACTTTACAACCCTCACCTCTTTCTGATGGGACTACTCTACTAAGGGTAATCACAGAACAGGCGTAAAAGAGAGGTTTTATTCCTTTGCCGCCATGCCCTTGAGATCTGCTACAGACGTAGGTAAAAGAGAGATCAATACGGACTGAAAATAGTGGAGACTGAACCCTCTACGGAGATGATAGAAGATATAAACCGCTCAATCGATACGATAGAAGAGGAGCTCCGAAGGTTCCTCTCTTCACTCTTTTCGGATGATAAGTCGAGCTAACCTATTCATAAGTCTCACTAGCCGTACGGTCTTGAGTGCCGGGACCTTAACCATATGATTCTGATCTACGATAGGGGTATTCCCAGTGGTATGTTTATTTCATTTTCCGGAATGCTTCACCCAGGCCTTCAAATGTAGATTCTTCCAAAGATAGACTGACTAATAGGTCTGTTCGGATTCGGATTGGAGGTCTTGAAAGAAAGAAACTGGTCATTGCTTTACTAATAGCTATTAGTAAAGGGCAGAAAACCAAAACAAGAGATAGAGCTGGGGACAACTTTGTTACTTTTTCACTTCGGAGGACAGGGAAATAAGAGAGGTTTGGGGGAGATACACTAGGGACCATATCGTTGAGATCGCGGCTCTAAAGAAGAAGAAGAAAGGGAACCCTTTCGTCGCAGTGAACGAACAAGTTCATCCTGTGGTCCGTTCATCCCCTAAAAGAGTCAATCTAGTCGATTCGGCCGAAGTAGATGCTTTTCCTGCAGATAGACGCCCTGAGATCACTGAATCATTGCCCAGGTCGGAAGAGCTTTACATTTTTGCTAAGTTAAGAGTCATTTATCTTTTTCTTAGCTATTGTAATTTTCTGTCATTTTCCTTCTGGATTGCCCCTTTTTAGTTACGGAAACCTTAGGCAAAGAGCTTTTCTGAGTTGTCACATCAAACAAGAGCAAAAGTTCATTTCAAAGGCGGAAAATCGAAGATTACAAGCTTGCGCCTCTTTTCATTCTACTTCTATTTTCTGGAAATAAGGAGTGCTACCGCACACATTTAGGGCACCCCTCATCCTTTACTTGGACTATAAGAAGTCGGAATGTAAATTCAGCCAAGTGGGGCGGGTAATCCGAGTTTACGAGAGTTGGGGCGCGTAGAAAAATAGATCTGATGAGCCTCTGAATCAAAAGGCAACGGATAGGCCGTTTGAAGGCCGCTAAACGATCGATACGATGTTTAGGGCTGAGATCGGAATCGAGAAAGGAGGTTTTCTTGGTCAGACTGTGGGTGGGGCACTTTCACAAAAGACTGATCCTATTCCTCTTCCTCAACGCCGGATGCATTGAATTGAAACAAAATCCTGTTTATTTAAATTCAAGTAGAAGTAGTTTCTTTGACTGCTTATCCAGTAGCTGGTGAGACGAGTCAAAGTTGTTCGTGCTGTTCAAATAGCTCTAGTTCTTTTTCCTTTTCTTTCTTAACTTCGTCATCCTCATCAGAATCATGTTCCTCAGAAATGTGGAAGACTTTTTTATCATCTTCGAACATGTGACTATCTTGCTCGGGTACCTCAACCTTCTCGTCACACCCTAAGCCCGGCCGCCTAAAGACCTTTCCGCATTCTGGATCTTCAAAGAGAGCTCTCTTTTGTGCTGGAGAATACATGGCGTCAAACGGTGCTAACATTCCTCTTCCATTGTACAACCCTTGGGCTTCCTCAATTGAGTATCCCATTGCTTGCATCATTCGAAGAGCTTTCGAATCGTATATCTTAAGCCCCTTTCTATTAGTAAAGCTCCTTTGTGTCAGCTAACTTCCCATCTCCTTTAGCTCTTGGTTTTGGCCCAAGCATTTCCAAGTGATGCATCCGGATGGTTTTAGGATGATGATCATGTTTCGGGGGGATGAGGAATTTTTGAAGTTCTTTTTATTTTTTTGCATTAAAGTACGCTCAATCCACTTATCTCCCTTTTGAATATGGCCCTATCGACTCAGATATCCCCCCCTATCCTTTAAAGCGAAGTGGAACTCTCATCTTGAATTGGCATAAGGGCTGGCTCACCATCCTTCCTGTGACTTTTTGGGACGAAACGGAAAGCAGGCTTTTTGGGGGCCTTCTTCGTATCAGGAGTTTTTTGCTTAATCTTCAACTTTTCGAACTTCTTCACCTATTTCATAGCCTCTCTTCTGATGGCATCATAGGGGTCGATTTGTCGTCTGAGGTCGAAATCTCTTTCTCTTTGAGCTTTGTAGCATTTATTTCATCTTCGGAAAAAAAATATTTAGCAGATGCGTAATGCGCTTTTGCTTCGCAAAAAGGATTCGCATCTGCTTTCACCCTCTTCTGCTCACCACCTTTGGTTTACTTGAAACATTGGTGATAGGTAGAAGGGACGACACAATTATCATGCATCCAAGGCCGCCCAAGTAGAACATTGTTTGATGTTTCCGCATCAATGACATAAAGGAAAAATTGTACCACTCCTCGATCTTTAATTCAAACCGTACAATGCCCGGAGACCTCTGCCTACTTTTGTTAAATCCTTGGATAAGTAGATTGTTTGGGGCCAATCGATGAATAGCAATCCCGAGACGTTTTAGCATTCTAAAAGGTAGGAGATTAACAGCCGATCCCCCATCTATCATGATTCTTGTTATTTCCAATCCATTAAGGTATCCTGAAATGAACAAAGGCCTGTTATGCAACATGAGTCCTGGTTGCAAGTAATCGTCCGTAAACGTGATCAAAGCCAAACACTCGGAAAAAGTTGGTTCACTACTTCTCATCTCAACTTGGTTAACTTCAAAAAAAACTCCTCTGGGTTCGTTAATGCGTATACTAGGCACATCCAACGTTCTGCAGACATCTTCAATGCATCGTATACGCTGAGAAGTGCAGGAATCTTTTTGAGATGAGCTAATATGTCATAGCGAACATGTTGTCCATTAGCCGCTAATGTTTGACCAGCAAGCATTCGTGGTCTCCCTCGTTGGGTAACTGCGTTTTGGCTCTATAGGATGCCCCCAGCACTTCGGTCTATAGGGATGCCCCCCAGGGTTTTGATTTTGCGATAGACCATGATCCTGGACGGGACTTTCAGGATTTGGGGATGATCTATTCTTAGACTGAGACAACTCTTGCACAAGATTTTTACCATAATTCGGAACGGGAGGTAATTTCTTGCCAGATCGTAACTCCGTCTGGTTTACTTGGGTTATAAAGAAATCTGAACCATCTGGCATGATAAGACTAGACTCTACCTTAAAAAAATTCATCAACTTTATAGGTCCGGCCGTCAAATGCTGCACTCTCCACATCCCCTGAGACTGAAGAAGTATGAGAACCGTCGGTGTTGTTCAGATTGGAAGTCCCAATCATCATCGGAATCACTCCATTCATGATTTGGAATATTCCATCCTTGAGGGGGCTTTCTTGCTCCGAACTCTTTTAGAAAAGCTACCACCATAGCTCCCCATGTCGGTATGGATCCCCAGGCGAAGTTATCATACCAAATAAGGGTTCTTCCCATAAGCGAGTAACAAAATTGTTTGCAACAGAGAGCCTCGACAGCAGCTCTTACCCCACACTCTTGTTGAAAATAGACCAAATATAAGCCAATGCGTCATCTCCGGCATTAAACCGGAAAAAAGTTAGGGATTTGGTATTCATTCAGGGGGATATGGGACATGTTCCATCCATTCTGGATAAGGAGCTATGTGTTTCGAATTCAACATAAGTGGGACTTTCAAGGCTTGTGGAATCAACAAAAATTTCTCAACAAAAGAATAGCAAATGGAGACTTCGTCAAATTCATCTTGGTTTTCAGCATCTTCAGGCTTATTGACTTCATCTTCCCTTTGTCCCTTTCTATCCCTAAGAGCTCTTCTTCTTCCTGACCATTTTCGATGTATTCAACATTTCTAATCTGAATTCTTCCGTGGTTCCCTTCTAAAAAATATCTATAGAAGAATCTTCTTAGAAATGCTGTGACCATAGCATCCCAAGTAGGAATGGTTTTATGGCGTTAGCCATGCATGTAAGAGCAGCACCTGTCAATGATAATGGAAATTGACGAAGGCACAAAGCCTCACTTCTGGCTCTATCTCCACATCTTTGAAGGAAGAGTACCAAATGTTCGTATGGCTTTCCTTCTCCGTCGTACCGGGAATTAAATATCCTGGTGGATAAGATTGTTAACCCAATAAGAAAATAGGTAACCGTACTTAAAGAGAGGAAAAGCAGGCCTTGTTTGGGTCTCTGGAGTTCAAGAGTTGGTCGGAATCTGATTCTTGTGCATCGTTGGATGTATCCTGAGATGAAGTGGCCTGTCTATCTCTCATTTTTCATCCACACCCTTAGCTACCCTCCTCTATAAAGGCACCACCTCTTTATTGTCAACTTCTTAAGGCAATTCCCCCATTGCTTCCTTTGTCACAAGTTCTACGGAATCATCAGTAACTTAGACACGAAATCCATATACTCACTAGGTGAGTCTGAGTTCCTTTGCTCTTTCTTTGGTCTTTGCCCCCTGCCTATTTTCTTCGGATCGTTCTGACGATGCTTATTCTTTTCTTTTTGATATAACCTCGTCTCAAGGGCCGCCTGCATAGCAATCAATCGTCGTTGGCGCTTCCCGGCTAACACGAGTGCTCCGTTCTCCTTGAATATATTTTTCATAATATTTTGAGCCTCTGAAATGGCTCTTCCGGTGCTAGAACTAGAATAGGCTATGCTTGGCGAGATCTCAGCTATCGGGCAAAGAATATCTCCAACTATTACAAATACCGGATTTGAGGTGACCACAGGTTGCTTAGGAGGGTCTATTTCAATGACACCATCATTTAATGACTTTTGGATCTGATCTTTAAGAATCCAACAATCGTCTATCGGATGACTATTAACCCGATGGAATTTGAAGTCTTTTTGATCTCCTACTCGTCCCACCTCATCCGGTTTCTTAGTTTCGGGAAGCTCGATCAACCCTTGCTCTAGTAAACCTTTCGAGCCAAGCCCCTTCATTATTATTAGTAAGATAGGTTGCTGTTGCTTTCTGAAAGTCAAGTTTCTCGGCTTTACTTTAGTTTTCAATAAGGGGCGCGTTAGCGCTTTACTAATATAAAAAGGGCTTTTTCAGCTGGATCCAGAACGAATAGGAGATCTATCAGTACGCCATCCGCTCCATATCTTTCGTAGTTTAGAAACTCGTCCGTCCATGGGACACCTTTCGTAGTGAGGGAACTCCTCTGTTTTTAGCTTGACGAGCGACTTTAGTTTCCGAAAAACGCATAACCCCGGGATTTTCGTAAAAGAGAGTCGAGTGACAAGGGACTTGAGTGACTCACCCTAATCAATAAGCGGGAGAGGGGCGAAGAAACTCGATCGGCTACTAGAGACGAGCAAGGGCCGAGGACGCACTCGACAAGCAGACGAGGGACGAGTGGTAGGAGCCGACAAATAGTAGTGCCGGTTCAGTGAAGTAAAGTCTTTACGTCTATAAGGGCTCCCTGACGATTCCGAACCTTCCAAAAGTGATGGGTATGTGTTGTTTCTTGGCACTCTCTTTCTTTGTTATGCCAACCTAAAAAGAGGTAGGGATACGGAGCTTGACTTGAAAACAAACACCCCCTATCACAACAAGGCAGATAGGGCACTTTTTTTTTGCCTTCCTTAAGTCCAGGATACGAAAAGAATTCCTCCCCACTAAAAAGAGCGATTGAGAGTGGATTTCGGGTTCGATAGTGTCGAGAAGGTATTAGCCACCGGCGACCGTACTTTCGTAAAAGCACCATTGGGCGGTGGTTCCTCTCTTTTCTCTTGAACCTCGACCAAAAAATCGATCTCGCCATCAGCTCGACTAAGAATTCAAAATCGAAAAAGTAAACTTCACTTTACTTAAGACGAAGGAACCGAGTGCCGAATTGAAATCTCAACAAAGAAATGAAAGCATAACTCTTTGCTCTTGTTGTCCTCTTACTCTTTTAGCCTGCCTTGTGGAGGTCTCGGGCGTCTACGGCAGATCCGATCAGTCTCGTGATGAAGAGAAGTCTTTTCCGATCTTCCACTAAGAAAGATATCGTCACGACAACTAAATTTGCCCGGTAAACTACTCGGGGCTCCCCATGGTTTAGTAAAAGGGAGGGGAGATTTTCTCTTCATCTGGGGGTTCATTTCATTCATTATGAACTAAAAAGTGTAAGGCTGATTAGTGAGGTCTTAAAAACTTCATACAAGAAATGATCAGCCATTCCATTTGTGCTTTCAGCAAGTAGGCGACGCGAATCTATGCTTTCTATGTTTTAATCGGATACCAATTGCTTGGATGCGTTTGAAAGCCAAGAGATGAATTGCAGAAAAAATGCTTTCTAGGTTTGTCTTGTGTCTCCGTAACAAATGGTCCATTTATTGATGGGCGAACGACGGGGATTGAACCCGCGCGTGGTGGATTCACAATCCACTGCCTTGATCCACTTGGCTACATCCGCCCCTACCCCCGGTTTCAGTCTCTATCTACGATCAGATCCTTTCTGAACCCCCCTATGACCGCTATCAAAGAGAAGCTTTTTCCTATACTATAGTTGCAAGTCTATTGTTGTGCTTTGGAATTAGGGGAAGCAAAGCTTCAACAAGTAACATTCTGGAAAAGCTTCAAACAAAGAGGTTGGGCTGTTCACTTCATTGATTTGACTTCACTTTACTTAAGATTAAAGAAACGGGGCCGGGCGGGCAGTGAAGGCTCGTTTAGTAGACAGCAAGCGAGCAGCAAGCACCTACTACTCCTATCAAAATGAAAAGCAGCAAGCGAAGCTTGAAGAAGGTAGCCCCTCTCAGAGAAAGCCATTGCGCGCTAGCCCCTTGTATAGGGTTCCAAACCTACGCACCCCTAAACTACAAGCTTTGAGAAGCCCCTGTTTTTTTTTATGGGATATTTGAAGAAGCCCCTTTAGATAGGCTAACGCGCCTTTACTAATATTCTAATAGAAGGCCCTTCTTTCTCAAAGTCAAGTTTCGCGCTTCTTACTTTAGAAAGATTGCAGGGGCGCTAACGCGACCTTCCTTCAGCTGGCTCCGCCCTATCTATTTATTCATCTCTTTTTTCAAATGGATATTTAGGGATCTCTCTTGTTCATAGATCTTGAAACCAGATCAATATCCATTTCTCAATATATCCATCTATCGATATTTAGATATAGATCTCTATCTCTGGATCTATCTCCATATCTAAATATGGAAGAACCAACACTTAAAGGGCGTAACCAACGGAAGGTTCTCACCCTGTCCCCGACATTGTTCTCCGACGATGTCCCCTGGGCGAAAGGGGCCACCATTCTCTTTCTTTCTTCAATCGTTCCGATCAGGACAAGTGGGCGTTTCGTCCTCCTATCTACGCAATTCTCTGTCTTCGTTTGTGATCATGTTGGGCGAAAGGTAGTTGTAGAGGAACGGCTGTGAAACGGCGATTCCCCCCTTTCCATTGAAGTAGGGGGGGCCTCCTTCCCCACCATTCCGGCCTATTATTTATTGATAGGGATTTTACCGATGCTGAAGGTAGCTTGTTGCTTACCAAGCCACCCACTTGAGAAGCTAGTCGCCAGAAAGAAGCGACGAGGAAGCGAAGCTGTCTACGAAGCTTTGCTTCCCCCGTAGTACTCGGCTTGTCGCTACTTTGATTCAAAAGGTAACCGACGGTTCCCGACTTTCTCCGGTTTCCGCAACCGTAACCATTTGTCACTCCGATTACTTCATCCAACAATTTTTTTTTTATTATTTCAATAGCTCTAAAAAAAAAGTAAAGGATAAGCTTGCATTCTAGAAGCGGTAGCTTCCCGCCTCCTTCATTCCTACTGCCCCCTTCGGTGAGAAGTTCCCTTCCCTTTTCTAAAATGCCTAATTGGTCTGCCTCAGCAAATGTAAAAAATGGAGCTGCCCGCTGTTTGGCTGACCCTCTTCTTCCCATGCGGGTTGGGTTGACCCAGAAGTCAAGAAAGAAGGAATGGAATCACTGGAGAGTCGTCTGCAGTTCACACTTGGGCAAAGACGACTTACTTTGGAAGCGGAACACGAACCGATTTCCGCTATTCTGGATTCTTATTGAGCGTAGCGAAATCAAGGTTTATGATAAAGTCAGCGAAGTTTCTATGGTGTTCTACCTTTGCGTAGTCTCGGTCCACAGTGGAAGGCTCCGCACCCGAGCCTCGTTAGACTCAGCGGAAGTTTAAGGTGTAAGTAAAGAGAATAGAAGAGATGAAGTCCGTCCCTTAGCCTAGTCTATATCTACAGCTGACGCAACTCCGTACTGACGCCTCACTACTACTTAATTAATTAATTAACGGCTAAGCGATTTCATAACCTAAGCTTTTCTTAATCAGCTGACCTTACAAAGTAAGCCCTTAGCCTCCCTTTCTTTATAGTTCGAAAAAGTGACTTCGTAACCTTAACGTACTTTCTTTCTTACTTTAGCATAGGCCTTCGACACTTCAAACGGGCGCTTCGCCCCGCCCCTATTTTTTTTTTTTTTTTGAATTAGAAAGAACGGGGCCTTACTTATTCTGTTCAGGGGGGGATGAAAGACAAAGAAAGAGATCAGGGGACTTTATGATCGGAGAAAGGAAAGGAGCGTGGTTGGTGTATCACTGGGTAGGTGGGGGAACCCGTAGGAAGGGGGGACGACCCGCCGAATTCACATCAGAAATCGCCAACATGAACACAAACGAAATCGTGAATTGCGTATAGAAAGAAAACGAACCACTTCTATTCTCGGAGCTGAGGTATATGAAGAATGGCTTTTTGGTCCCTTTCGTCCAGTGGTTAGGACATCGTCTTTTCATGTCGAAGACACGGGTTCGATTCCCGTAAGGGATAGGTACTCATTCTCGGCCGCTTTCAGTTAGTGTTCATTGCTGAGTGATCGCTCGCTATCTGGCTGAAAAAGGTGGTCCGGAAGCTTCCTCTCTCCCAGCAAGCAAGACGAGATCACCACTTCTCTCAGTAATGAACTTTCTTGAATTCTTTCTTAGCCTTAGATGTCTTTTCATAGATTTTATAATTTCCGACAGACTCCATGCATGCGTTCTTTTTCTTCTCCTCTCAGCCATACATTTTTTTTTGCTTTTGGCCGTTTGTTTTTGTTAGGCATTGAACCTTACCGCTCCGTGGGGTGCTGAGTGGTGTCCTCTCTCCTCTAATACCTAAAAAAGAGTTCCGTCTATAGAGCTTAAAGCTTCAACCATGGCATGGCAGTAAGTTGGCCCAGTCTCTTGCCCAGCCTTCGCCTTCTTCAGTGGCCAAGTTGAAGCGTTCAACGGTTCTTCGGCCTACCCCCTTTCTTTTTCAAGGTTGAGCTTGTTCAATTGAAGCTAATGCTATGCTGTCCTTCCCTTGTTCAAGAGAAAGCGAGGACTTTTTTTTAGCTACTGGCCTAAACAAAAGAGATTAGCCTCTTGATCGATCGATTGATTGGATCGAAGTACTTCAACGGATCCATCCTAGAGATAATGATAACCTGGTAAGCTAGCATGTAATGACGTAACTTCTTCGTAACCCATACCAATGCCAAGCAAGTCTTCTCAATCGCAGAAGAATTCTCCTCATAAGCCAACATCCTCTTACTTAACTTAAATAGTAAACAGCCCTCTCGATTCCCTCGTCATCCATCTGTGCTAACATACAGCCCATTGCCGCTTCTATAACAGACAAGTACAGTAACAGAGGCTTTCCTGGTCGCGTCGGGACCAAAACAAAAACAGGCGGGTTCATCAAACATTCTTTGATCTGCTCGAACGCTTGCTGACACTTCTCATCCCACTTCCTGCCTTTATCCTCCCAGGCCAGATCGGCATTAGGGAATTCATCCCTAAAGGAAGGGGGAAAGCGACTTCTTTTTTTGACTATGAAAGCCGGCAACAAAGCAAGGATAGTCGTAGACTACTTGCCCTATCTCTTAAAGCTTCACTAGCGAAAACTGTTAACTCTTTCATTTCTACGACCAACCGAGAGTCCCTGTGCTATGGCTCACGCCCGGAATAAGGTTTTTTCCTGATCTGCTTTAGCAAGGTTGTATTTTTCCTTGTTGAGCTTTAAAGTACTTATTGCAACTCGCGGTCACAGAAATAAGAAACTTCTCTTTGACTTCAGCACTTGAACTTCACTTTCCAACTTTATGGGAGTAGGGGCTTTCACTGGAACTGAAACTCTATCTTCTGTTCAACTCGGCTTCCTTAACTTAAAGACTTTGAGGGCTTACTTTGTAGGGCTTTCCACTCGCGCTGCCCGAAAGGAACTAGAATTAACCTTTTCTCTAAGCTAAGCTCGCCAGCCGTCAACCAAGCCAATCAAATCTGCCTCTTGCGCTCTTATATAATCTTTGGCCTCTCTCTGCTTCTCGACTTTACCGATCCTTCTTCCATTCCATAGTTGGACCTTCATGTGGAACTATTGTTGTTTTCACATTCCCCTCGCACCTTAGCGCTGCCTCTGGTTTTTCGTCTTGTGCAGCCCTTATTTGTCTTTTGTTCTTTGGCTTTGACTTTCCCCTTCCCCCCTCTTTTCAACATCTCTGATATGTTCTGCATTTTGTTCGCCCACTCTTCATTCAGGGTGGTTAGAACCAGGGGAGGATCTTCCACCTTTAAGGTCATAGCACCATCACCTGAATGCTTACTTTTACTGCTCTTCTCAGGTTCACCTCTTTTCTTAGGATTGGCTGCCCTGAGGTTCTTGTTTGGAGTCATTTGTTTATCACAGAACAAGTCCCCCTCAGTCACTGCCATAGTTGACCCAGTATCAACCCTCTCTTCCAGATCCTCGCTTCTATGGGCCAAATCACTCTCCTCGCTCGTTAAACTCGCACCTTGACTACACCCTTCTCGGCTTTGTTACCCAGACACTCATCCTGAGCAATCTCTTCCGGTTCCGCAGTGTCCAGATCTGGCATCTTTGCCTCTTCTTGTTCAGGGTCCTCTAGAACCGCAAAACGGTTCGGGCTGACTAGGTCTAGTTGGGTCATTCCACTAGCACAACTAGTGTCCAGCTCCCCCCCTTTGCCATTGTCACTACTGGTACCTGACCCCGTCGGCTCGACATTTTTGCAAACACCGACCCTTACTCAATAGGGCAATGAAAAGAGGAGAACGAGGACAGCTGACTACCACTAAAAGTCAGACTACGAGTACACATTGTATGATTGAAAACTGCCGCTGCGTACTACCTGGTGCTTGCAGGTCTGACTGGTGCCTTCTCTCCAACAGCTGCTTCAATCAATGTTAAGTCTGACTACGAGGCTTCTTAGCCCGCAGCTGACTACAACTTGAAAGACCGAACAGGAAATTCAAAGTCGTACTACAACAACTGTAAACATTCCCTCCCCGCTCTGACTTTGATCGACTTGCCCACACAGCGTCTTTTTTGAGAGAAGAGGTCAAGGGGCTAAGTGACTCTCGAAAGTCGTCTTTTGTATCGCATCAAGAGAAATGACATAGATAAGATCATTGCTTGAAGAGTTTCATTGTCGAATTGATCTCGGAATTGGATCCCAATAGTAGCTGCTGCCCAAAGGTGCTTTATGAAAGCCGGTCCACAGCAGTGAAAGTACGATTTATTTTGTCGATCGAACGAAAACCGCTTCTTGCTTTTTTTGCCTCTCTGGCTTGACTACTCTGCTTGCTTAACACAAGTGTGATTTAACCTTCACGGACTACTTGACTACCCTCCGGCTCGAAAGCAACAAGCAACGGATTGAGCTGCGCGAAAGCCGTTGCTCGTTAGCGCTTTAGTTTTCTTGCAGGTTACTAATAACATAACATAGAAAGGGCCTTTTCTCGCTTGTTTGATGAGACCCTAGTTGGCTTTCTTCAATCGGCAAAAACAAGGGATGGATCGGAAGTCTGAGTTGGCTTTAAGAGATGGGGACTCCAGCGGTAAGAAAGAGTCACTAAGTAAATCAATCGGTGGATCACACACACTTGTTAGAGACAGAGACAGGGGCACGCCTGACTATTTAGAAAGTATACAAGTGTTGAAAGAGTGAAGTCTGGGGACAACGGTAAACGTGAGGAATGGGATCTCCAAAGCTACCCGCCCTCAACAATAAGTTCGCAAGCAAGGGACATGCCGAACACCTACCTTTCCAACGTTGTCCAACGCGAGGACTTTTAATTGACGATGCGTTCCATCGTCAGCAAGCGGTGGCCGACAAGGCCCTTTTCCCTAAATATCTTGGGAAGCGAAGAGGACAGGTTTGAAACTCGTTCGGTAAGATTCTCCCGAAGGTAGGCATTTACCCAAGGCACTGATATTCTGAGTCTCTCAATTATACGTGGGAGTTGAACGTCTTATTCTTATGAGTGGCCTATGTGAATATAAGCCAGGAGCAAGGATTCCGGAAAGTGGAGTGAAAGCCGGCTCTAAACAGGATCCAAAAACGTTCAAATCCAGTTCCAATCTGGATAAAGTGCAGTTCAATCGTCGAAAGTGATATCTCTTTTAGTCCGGTCTTCTTTTCTCTTTTGAGTCAGGTTCTTAAGACAGGACAGGAAATCGGGTTTTCTGAAGAATCTCTCTTCCGGCCGTTAGTTCGAGATCGAAACTGGACCTGAAAGAGACTAGACTTCTAGTAACAGTAGGTGCGCCTTCAGTTGAGGAGAGCTGTTCACAAGCAGTGGTTATGAGCTCTTTCTTGTTTCGGTTCAGAAGAGGCTACGCACCTTCAGTTGCACTAGTGGATTGAATAACCTTTTTTTTTAGTGCCAACAAAGTGCATGTGTTGTTGGTTAATAAAAACACGAATTTCGATAGGCTGGAGGACTGATACTATAAGTAGGACAAACGCCTTAAAAGAGAAATGAAAGGCATTTTTCCACTTATCCAAGGAATCTCTTTCTTGGCATTTGTATTTGAGAGAGAGAGCTATGCTTAGGTCAGTTTCTTTAGTAAACTTCTTTGGTAAGTCAGAAGTGAACTTTAGGGGCGTAAGCGGTAGTCCCGTATGAAATTCATAAAACATTCATATCTAGCACTTGAGGAGGTCAATCTTAAGTGTTGGAAGCTACTGCTAAGGTACTCCCCCTCATCTATAAAGGATAGGCAATTGAGAGAGAATAGGGCGATAGCCCGGTTTTGATTGAATAATCCTTTCCTGTGCTTGTATTGAGGTATACCGAAGATATGAGTAAAAGTAGGTAACAGAAGGGGAGGGATTGCTGTTTTTTATTAGTGAGGGCAAGCAGCTTATATTTTTTTGAAATAGTTTGGTAGGGCTTTAAAGAGTAGGCGGTTCGTATGTTTTTATGACCCTCAGAATAATAAGTAGGAGGATACGCAGAGCAAGAGCTCTTGAAGTCTACCGGGGCGCGCTTCTTCATTCATCCATTTAGGCCCTACTAGGAACACGTAGATCCAGGGAACCTGGCTCGGGAACAGCTTCTTACTAGTAGGGGCTAATCACAGTAAGAGAGTCCAATCTCTGAAATAGAGCTTAGTCTCTCCATAGTAGTATACTAGTAGAAGGCGTAGGTTATGACTTAATCCAATAGAGTCAGAACACCTTTATATCTAAAAGAAATGGTGCTCGATGAAACGATCCAGATTCCACACTATGCTGTGGGCTGGGGAGAGAGCTGCTCTGCGAAGCTGGGCGTTCAGTGTTCTTATGGAGGAACCATACTAGAAAGAAAATAGAAAAGGCCTTCAAAAAAGAGCGAGAGAGTGATGGGCAGCCTTAGTCTATATGTTGCTCGTAAGCCGCCAAGTACCAGTTTCGCAACAGTACTGGCGCAAAAGGATCGGTCCTTCACTTGCTGATCGTTCGCGAGTTGAACTCGCTCTCTTGCCACGCCTTTCACTCACTCGCTTGAGTCGGACTCAATCACTCGTTTGGAGGATCATTCGTTCTTCACTCTCTTGCCCCCGCAGGGAGCGCAGCAACCAAGGTGCATATTATCATATAGAAACAAGCAAGCGTAGCGAATCACATAGAGTTGCCCCTACCTGCCAGCGCGCGGATAGATAGGGCGGGCGAAGCGCGAAGGGGATGGATGTCTGAGCGGTTGAAAGAGTCGGTCTTGAAAACCGAAGTATTGATAGGAATACCGGGGGTTCGAATCCCTCTCCATCCGCGAAGTCATAAGTTCTCTCTTGCGTTATCTATAGATAAGAACGAATCGGATCGACTCGACTGATATGATAGATGGAATGGGTAGCTTGTGTTATGATTTAGTTAGGACTTTGTCTCCCTTTCGTTATCTTCTGCTCCCCTTGTATAGGTTGGGGAAGGGCCGGGTGGATTATTACCTTTGGGAGCTAAGTCGAAGATCTCGGTGGTCTTGTGAGTGGTTGATAAACTACGATTGCAGTTTTCTTTAGGAAGTCCCATAGCTGTGAGGCTTAACAGACAAAGAAAACGGTGGATACTTCCGGGTAGAAGGTGACGACCCTAATGAATCGACTATGAAGAGAAGGGGATTTGGTGTTGAAAAAGATTATCCCTATTCAGAACGACCGTCGTGGAAAGTGGACCCCGAATTTTGAAGGTCCGTACGTCGTTAAGAGAGCCTTTTCAGGGGGTGCCCTTATTTTGACCAACATGGATGGAGATGAACTACCAAACCCCGTGAACTCAGATGCTGTGAAAAAGTATTACGCTTGAAATCCGTGTATCTCAATCAGTTGAATTAATGAAAACGGTTTTATCCTTTTTCGCAACCCATTTTATTTTCAGAAAGACTGGGAGAGTCTCCTTCCGGAGGCATTCTCAGCAGGCTATTAGTTTAGCTCTGTAACATAGATACAAGAATCTGATTTTGGTGAAGCTGGAAAGGGCGTTTAATTGTCCCATAGGAAAGAAGGAATAAAGGGAAATAGCAAGAGCTCATTCGGATAAAAACCCGAAGAGGCGGTCTAGGTGAGAGCTAAAGCGTTGGGAAAAGGATACCTTGCCGAGTCGAAAAACCCGAAAAAAAAAGCGCTTCGACCAAACTTGAGAGGTCGGTGAAGCATCTCCTGGAGAACGAGTTCGATCTCCCATTGGTCTTTGGGAGCTAGCATATGGGGGCAAAGTTCGACACCACATGGGAAAAATCGACAGTAATCCTGGCACAAGCTGCGCTATACATCGTTAGTATCATCGCTGGAAGAAAAAGGAAGTTATTTTTTGATTATGTTACTGTTCGACTTTACATCCTTTGTATCTTTTGACATTCCTAACCATAACATCAAATAAACTCCATGAAAGTTTTTTTTGCATAATAAAATCGTGTTACTTTTTTTTTGCTCTGTCGCAACATCTAAAACATCGTGAATTCCCTTGCAAAACTCGTTTGTTCAATCACACGTGCACCTTAATCCTCATGTTTGTTATGTCAAATGAATATTGAAACAATGAAACAGGTGCAAGCCTTAGAAGCAGTTTTGAGAATCAATCACAGCAAAGAAAAACAAGAAAGCACAGATGATAAATATTGAAACCCTACGGTCGGGTAGGCGTGTCAGCAAAAGCTGTCGCACCCTCAAAAAAAAATCTGGACTCCAGTCCAGCGCGTTGGGATAAACTCATCAATAAAAGGGCACCGAGCCTCTCAGTATGTTCGTCAAGCTCCCCAGCAGAATAACATGGGCTTTTCAGTCCCATACAGTTGGGATGAACTCATTAACAGGATGTTCTTAAACCTTCCAGTGAGATCCGCATGAGGGGATGGTTCATTCGAGCTCTATCAGAGGAGTTATCGTCCGCTCATCGAGAGGATTTGTCTGAACCTGGAACGTTGTTCAAAAAACTTAATGGCCACCCTTCGAGATGTGGGGGAAAGGCAGAAAGGTTGGTTCTTCGATGACCCTTGGCATGGCATAGTTAAGATTGAACGAAGGGGGGAGTAGCGGACCTACGGAGACTTTCTTCTAATCCCAACTCACCCAATGAAGAAAGAAAGAACTCATACTGAGAACATTAATCCATGCATTGACCGAGTTAGACTAATCCGACAGATGAATGCCCTGATCAGCTCCTTACCTCGACTGGCACAGGACAGGCCAATAGAAATGGCAGCTCAACCTGAAAGCCTTACGGTGAGGCAGAGACAGACATCTATCTCGATTCCTCTGTTTGACCATTACCATCTTGCTTTTGAGACCGATCACTAGACCTCTCAAGCATTGTAGTTGCATCACATACGAAATAAGTGCCGACCCGCGCAAGTGAACGAGGAAGCTTACCATTCCGCCGTCGGTCAGTTATTCAGCTAGGCAGGGTATCAACGGTCTAACTACGAAATCTTGATATCAATGCCCGGACTTTCATCCCACACTATTTCTTCTTTCGTTTTAAGACCTAATAAGGAATTTCAAAATTCTTCTTCGAAAGCTTTTCAAATCACATAAGGCAGACCCGGTAACATTAGAGTTGATAAAGTGCGTGCCACACTATGACATCCAATAGCAGAGACAGAAATCAAGCTTGCATCTCCGTCTTGGCTAGAATCCTTCTTATCTTTCTCCTACAAGCCAATCATGCAGTCTAGCTCTACTTTACTACGATATATCTTGTTTTTGTTTTGTTCGATCACAAACAGTCAAACCAGCTACCGAAAGAGAGATATTCAATCCGTTACCATGACTGATAGGATGATCAAGCAAGGATGAAAAGCTACATGTTCCGCTTCTCCTGTTAGTTAGAGAGGAGCGGAGACCGCCCTATCTTTATCTTGTTGGTTCTTCTTCTTTCGAACCAACACCATGAAAGTCAGCCAACATTGACTGACTTTCAGGAGTGAAAGAGAGTTTGAGTTTTAAAAGAGAAGGAGAACGATTTCTTACCTTTCTGCTTTGCCCTTGCTTTAATGCGCCCGATTCCTTACCTTGAAAAAGGACGATTTGGCTTTGAAAGGAATTCCTCTCTTGCATTGCAGCTAAAGGAAGAATTGTTTTCGAATAAGCTGTTTGAAGGAATTGAATCCATAGTAGAACTACACCCATGCACAAAAGAGTTAATCCTTGAAGAGCAGGTATATTAGGCATAGAATCGGACGACGGAAGGAGCTCTTACTGCTCGAGAAGGAGCTGTGAGACTTATGTTCTCGCATCCGCAATCGAAAGGGCAGGGACTTCTTAGACGCCTGTTTGATATAAGGGCTTGTTTGCATAGGCTGCACATGAACTAAAAGGGCTTTCTGTTCAATAGGCGATAGGCCATTACCGGTCGTCAGCATTCAGAGCAGAGGTTTAGAATCGAGGAAAGGGATTTGTCCTAAGATAAGCCCTTTCCGCTTTTACAGGTACGGGTACTTTTGCCAATGCATCTGTGGCCCCGCCGGGTCAATCCCAGTTCGGAATAACCTCGGCATATCCAGTGTTAGCGACGAAGAAAAGGATGCCAGTTGCTATTGAATTCGCACCGCACCGAACACTTTCCTGACAGCGTCCGGCTTTGCTTGATTAGGGATTAGGCTTAGGGAAGGAAGAAGAAAGAGAAGATGCGCAGAAAAAGCTGCTTGAGAAGCTGTTAGGAGTTAGGAGGAATGCGCTCTTAAAGAAATGCCACTAGTAGTAAGAAAGAGGCTTAGCAATCATTCGAAAGTAAAGGACTTATGCTTAGTTAAGACTAACTTTCTTTTATTAAGCGGTAGGGAAATTCCTTTTTTCGGGAAGTCCAGACATGAATAAAGCAATGAAGGAAGCGTGGCGAATTCATTTAGATACCGAATCTACTGCCCTAGACTACACGGATCGAACGAGAAGAAAGTAGCCAATTCTCTCCCGAAAGGGAGTTGAAGTTCTCTGAGGGTTAATAGAAGACCTTTTTCTAGTCTTTTAGCCAAAGTTCTCCCTTATATTCCGTGTAAACCCCTGCCCTAGAAAGGGCTTTCTCCCTCAATCAAGGCTGTTCAGAAAGTCCTTAGGTTCGGTTAAATCTGGGATGGACGGCTTTGGCAGGCATGGATGAATTGCTTATAGTAAGGTAGAAGGGATGCGGGATAGGATAAAGATTCTTTCTTCTAAGCTTGAAAGCCGAATATCTCTTTTCTCTCCCGAAGCAACTGCCTAAGGAAAGAGGAAAAGCCTTGAATAGGCACTGGCATCTCCATCGAAGCTTTGGGACGAAGCTGTAGTGGATGTGAACTCTTTTCTAGGGTTTGCCATTCCGGTAAGAGAGTTAAGATAGTAAGCGTATGAAGAAGAGTTCATAGGCGGATCGAACTCCAAGCAAGGTGAAAAGCGGTAAGGCATTACCCTGTGGCATTCGACTTTCTTGCTATCCTCCCTGAAGGAAGGCTCAAAGGCAAGTCAGCGGTAAGGTATCTAGAATAGATAGATTCTCTCCGACAAAAAGACGATCTTTTCATGCTTGAAATTGAAAGAGAGAAGGAGCCCTATCAGTCCCCTAAAAACACGGTTTTCCCTAGTCTAATCGTGCCGCTTGAATCAAAGCTTCAATAAGCGCGGGTTCTTTCCCTTAGTGGATCTTGCTCTAGGGTGACTCAAGAGCTTCCCATTAGTAGTTCCACTTCCTGAAGAGTAGACATCCCGGAGCAGTTCTTGCTTCCCTAAGGCTTACCAGAGCTTCCCAGAGACCAGAGATCAATAGCTCCCTATGGAAAGGAAGCTACACTCACTACTACCAAAGATAGATAGGTTAGTAAAAGGTCGGACCCATGCTATAAAATGGAAGTTTTAACTGGGAGTCCTATTAATAAAAGGAACTTGGCATGTATGTGTTCGAGAGGTAGGTAAGAGGTAGAAAGAACAAACTCTACGGCTGGATTAAAGGCCCGTCCTGAACCAATATTCAATCCAGAAAGACGTTTTCGTAACAACGTGAAAAAGAAAGCGCATTACTCCTTCCAATATTCATTGCCTCTAGTTCCGACTTAAGAGAAAATTTAAAAATGGTTACGTGGCTAACTCTTTTTTGAAGGCAAATGTGGCTACAGCCTTTTATAAGTAGTTTTGATTGAACGAACCGAACCAAAGGCAACTTCTTTCGGAGAAGGTCTTTCCTTCATGTCCAAGTTTTCCAGTGACATACGGAGATCGAAAAAGCGGAATTGGGGACCTGCCCCCTCCGCTCCTTGCTGCACACGAGGATGCCGCTCTCAACTACACATAAAAACCTTACTACTTTTCGGTCTACGAACGAAAGTAATGACTTAGGAGTGAAAAGCAGGCAATGTGCTTTCTTCTTATGTCCTGCTCTGATCTCAAATTCTACTTCAAATTCTATTCTTGATTAGATAGAGTAGGGAAACTGGCAAGGAGTTCCCATTCTGACTGAGTCTTGATCCCATTCTATCTCTCCTTTTTGAGGAAAGATCGCATATCCACTTTTAGGAAGGGAAGGGACTCCCCTGCTCACAGGATTAGTCTAACTGGCTTGCGTAAGAAACTTTCCTAAGCTAGCAGGCAACTACCATTCGAACTGGTTTTATTGCTTACCCGGATAGAGCCATTTTTGATATAGGATGGCGAAATAATGGAAACTAGCCTGCAATCTACATGGAACGAAACTGGCTGAAGGGAAAGGCACAATGAATGGAAGCTTTCTCCCAAAGACGTAACTTATAGGGAGACTGGTCGGGCTGTAACAGACCTCTCACTGGCTGACCTAGCAATAGAAGTAGTACTAAAAGGAACCATAAACGATCGGCTGGGAAGGTAAAAGGTTCTTCTCTTATGGCAAGCATATAGAAGGTATTCGATTAAAGCTTAGCTTACTTCAAGGCTTAACGATGGACTCCAGAGGCGAGACTGACCAATGAAACTGGATGGTTTTCCTAAACAGGATCAGGATGTCTGGGAAAGACTAATGGCTGTAATGCACTCGTAAGAGTGTTTTTTTACTGGCCTTTCAAAAAAGACTTAATTTATAAATCATGAACTGAACAATCAGAACAATTTCTACCATACTTATAACTTATACTATCATCGCGCAGAGCTAGAGTCCTTTCCGGTCGATTCATTCCTAGAAGCTAGCAGATGTCTGGAAACTCTCACTCTAGATGGTGGGGGGAAAGAAAATAAAAAAATTGCTGGAACTTGAAGGGCTTAAAAAAGGCTTAGGATAGGACTTAAACTAAATGGATGTCAATCCACACTCGCTTGGGAAAGACTCAAACTTGAGATATTCCTTATAGTACTGACCTTAACTTCCTGTAGGGGGGCGCGGGGAGAGTGAGCATTGGGCCTTGAATGGAGTGTGCCTTCCTTCTGTACATTTTTTAAGGAGTACTCCTGAGTGTACTATAAAATACAGTAGGTTCTCCGTGCCTTAAGATCCCCCAATCCCAGCTCATTGCTTGATAAGGAGAGGTCTGTGTAGCCAGTCACTTACCTGTCCTAGTCTCACTCTCTCACTAGAAGAGAGTGACAGTCTCAGTCGGGAAGGAAGTAACTGATAGCTGCTTCTTCTTTCAAAGTGAGAGACTTCCCTTACTCAGACTAATGTTCAATCATTCCCTCCATCTAAACCTAGCTTGAAGGTGGCGAGAGTTTCTCAAGGAATGCTTACCGAAAAGTCTGCTTACAGGTTGGTCTTCTTTGGCAGCTGCTTCCCACAGAGCTAGGCAAGTCATATCTTTCCACTTTATCTATTTTTACAGTAAAAGATAAGATCTCTTCCTTCTCCGGTAAGCAAGAAAGGAAACTGACCGGGAAGTGCTATTCACTCTTCCTAAAAATAATTTGTGTCCTGGCATTAAAGACTGGCATGTACAGTGAGAAGTGGGCAAGACCGGAAACACTGCTAACACCGGTTAGTTCTTTGCTCTCTGTCAATCAATATCAATAAAGGAACTGGCTTGGTTCGCTTGCCTGCTAGCCTTTTCATGAGACTGGCACCTTACCCTCTGTGAATGGAAAACCAGGAAATTATTTGATTGATTGCCCGGAAGTCAGGATTGTTTCTAGCTCGCAGAATGAAGAGGATTGCTTACCGGCTTAGCTCTGCAGAACCAATAGGTTTCCATTCCCATTCCAGGAAAGCAAGCAAGCTGACTTCTTCTAGCTGGGACTAGCTAAGGAGCTCATCCCGAGGCGAGGATTGAGTTTGCTTTCTTTCTTGCTTTGTATCGAGGGTATGTGTATGCGGTTGTAGGACATGTTCTTTCTTTTATTATTGTCTTGTATGGCGGGACTGGTGATTCGTGGAACTTCTATCTTAGGTTTTAAGTCTTCGATTGCTTTCTAAGTTGATGTCTTCCGCCTTGGAAACTTTCAATTCGAACTCGATCTTCGTCTGCAGTCGGAGGAGGGCGTGAATGTGTAGTGTATCTGGATCTGGGACCATTCCCTTATTCTCTTAGTCGTAGTACGCCCGATCATTCAGTTGGAGATGAGACTGTTGACTAATAAAAAAGATAATAAGGGGTCCATCGGTCATTTCCTTCTGTCGATCGAGTGAATGGGGATTCGGGGTTTCAGCTGCTTTTCTCTGTTCTTAGGTTCGATCTCTTATCTTATAGGGCCAACGCGCCTATTCTATTACATTCCTTTCTTTTTTCTGGTGAACCTGTCCCATTGCCCGAATCCAGGAATGGTGATGTCTCGTCTTGACATGGCTTACCCTAAACGGCTTTAATGGAACATGCCTAGGGCAGAGAGAGGTCAGTTTATCTAGCCCGATAGGCAAAGACCTTAATAGAAGGCACTTATAATAAAAAAGACGATTAGCTTAAAGGTTATCCGATGAGATGAAATTATTTAGTAGAACAGATAATGGAAATTGCATAAAGAGATAAGAGATCTGATCAATAGGAGGAGGAGTCCGTAGCGTAGGTAGGATAATTTTTCATGCCACGACGATCTATTGATATAAGACTACGCCTCATTCTCCGAAAATTGAGGAAAGAATAAACCAAAGAATAGCGAAGGGAAAGAAAAAGAGTTCAAAGAAAGGATTGTTGAAGAAAGCTAAGAAAGATAGACATAAGAAGAGGATATGACAGACTGACTACAGATGCCATCTCGCGATAATCTAGCTATTTATATAAATCACCATTGCCAAGTGGCTTGGCTTCAGTCGTTACACCATTCGTGCAGGTCGCTACTTATGCGACAAGGCAGATGGATAGTCCGCTTTCAACTGTTGTTAAGCATTGACAGACGACTGCCCACTAAACCGATTACCCGGAGCTAGAAGATCTTTTGCAGCTCTTAGTCCCTCTTACATTCTTCTATTCTGCTGATCGGATTCACTGTACTAGAACCTTCTCGGTACCCGGTTTGCCCGCAAAGCAGTAGTATCAGTAGCTTTGGACTGTGAACGCAGTGCAAGTATGGAAAGCACCCTGATGCTAATGCTAAGATGCTAAGCATCAGACCCCAAGAATCTTACGATTAGAATGAGTTCTTGCTGGTAGCGAGAAGGTAAGGCTAAGAAGAAGCCGAAGGCATATAATAATAATAAGAGAATAGGGTATAGCGCCCCGCTAGACCGAAGGCGAAGCCGAGGCTAGGGTGAGAATCGTTAGGGTGGGACTTTGCAAATGCCTTTTTGTTCACAGCAAACTTAGCTGACCAATGAAAGCATCCACCAGATCCTTCCACTCCTGGAGTTTCGTCTGGTCTTCTCGGAATCAATGTGGAATGGTGATCCCCAGATTTCATTCACTAGTTTCTCCAGGACATCCTTCTGCAGGCTAGCATACCTGTAAGGCCTCTGGTTGACAGGTGGAGAGCCAAAGGGATTCTATCTATGATCCTTTTAGGTGGAAGGGCAGTAGGTTCAGCAAATATATCCCGATCTCTACAGAGCCACTGGGGTATCGAAAACCGGGGTGTAGCGACTTAAGGCGTTGCCAATACCTACAGCCCACGGGAGACATAGTCCAAGCCAAAAGAGGGCTGGTCTCGCGCATGGATTGGAACCCTGGGAATTCTCATACGAAAAGGGAGCGCAGCTGAATTCACATCCCAGGCTTTCTCGTCGACCAGGCTTATAAAGCCTGCCTCGGCCGATAGCAAAGAAGAGAAGCAGCTTAAGAGAGAGTCCGGTGCGGTGTAACCAACAACTCAAGGCTATCAAGGGAAGGAGTTCGATATGATAAAGAGAGAGCTTCGTCTAGCGGGGCGGAGCATTGCTTTGTTTTTCTCTCTTTTCTTCTTCACAGTGAAGCAGATGCCGAACCTCATCGTTCGAAAGAAGAGAATTTCTTGATTGGCCCGAGCACGAAAAAGCCTAAGCATTGACTCATTCCATCGGACGAAAGCAAGGAGCACTTTACAACAAGTGACGGAGAAGGGGAGTTGGGTGATTACCTTAAGGGGCTTTTGTTTTTGCGTTCGTACCTCGAATCAAGCTTTTATTGCGGCCTGAGGTTACCTGCTGGACGGAAAGAAAACCTCTTCCTGCTCTAAGCTAATAACAGTCTTTATCGATTCCGAGAATATAAAAGATAAAAGGGATATATGAGACTCAATTTTCTGGCCCGGAATCCGGGGCAATCAAGAGTTTAAGATTGACCGGAGGTGCTAATAGTTTAACCATACAAAAAATACAAAACAATTAACTGTAATATGAATATGAATATGTTAGGCATATTATATAAAATTACAGTTGAATTTAAGCAAAAAACAGCATTTTTAGATTGTCTTACTAATTTGTTTAATTTAAGCGGGGCAAAACAATGAAAATTTTTTACTTTAATATGCCTATGAATTGAGTCTGACCTTGCCCACTTCTCTTCCTAAGATGCACACTAGATAGGGCATTAGCACTCTTCTGTATTACCGCTACGCCCCTGGTTCTCACATATTAATGTGAAAGCGGAATCCAAACGAACAAATAAATAAGTAAAAAGGAACCTTTCTCCTAGGCATTTTCAAGAGACACAACGGCTAAGAGAGATGGGGAACTCTTCCCCTATAAATCTTGTGTAAGCCTAAATTCTCCCCGAAAACATACTCCAATTCTATGTGTTAAGCATAGTTCACATTGAGAAATCGGTAATATCGATTTGATATTCAATGTGGGAAGGGACTATGCTTCATCACCAGCGCACATGAGAAAAGGCCAAGGAGAGCGGTGTGCAATAGTTGCTTTGTGGCGGGCAAGGTCAAGCGAGCTGCTGTTTATCAGAATACCCACCAGAAAAGTACACTACACCTTTTGTTTTGTTTTGTTTTGTTTTGGAAGACCGTGGTGAGCGTCAGGGGAACCCTCTTGAACCCTATTTCTTTGTCATTTTCATTGAGAAGTTGAATCATATCATTATGGATAGTGTGCAGGACCGGGATTGGAGACCTGTTCGGATTGCTAAAGAATGTCCGCCTATCACTCATTTGATCTTTACTGATGATGTCTTTTTGTTCGCGGAAGCTTCTCTCAAATTGAGGCTATACAGTCTTGTCTTGATCTTTTTTGTCACCACTCTGGCCAACGTCTTAATGTGACAAAGTCTAAGTTGTTCTACTCTAAGCATGTCATGCTCTTGCGATAAGTTTGAGCCAAAAGACCAATATCCCGCTTACAAACAATTTGAGGTCATACTTGGGGGTCCCTTTGGTGCATGGAAGAATTACTAAAGCTACTTATGGAGACTTAACTTCAAGAGTAAACCAAAAGCTGGCGGGATGGCTTCCCTCTACCCTCTCTATGGTGGGAAGAGTGACTTTAGCTAAATCTGTGACCTCGTCGATCCCAAATTAAACAATGCAAACGGTAGAGTTGCCAGGAATAGTAACTGATTGCCTGGATCCTTTAAATTTAAATAGAGGTTTTGTGTGGGGAGACTCGGAGAACAAAGGGCGAATTCACTTGGTGAATTGGGATCCAATTTGCCAACCTATAGCGTGTGGGGGGTCTTGGCTTGAGAAAAGCTAAGGATATCAATGGAGCTTTACTTGCCAAGCTTTGCTGGAGAATGAATGATAAAAGAACAAGAGGGTGAAAACTTTGAGATTTAAGTATTTAAAGGGTGGTAATATTCTAGATACTAGCTGTCAGGTGAAAAGAAAATCTTCTACTTGGAGAGATATTAAGAATCACATGGAAACTGTTATAGCAGGTCTGAATTGCCTTCCTGTAAATGGCAAAAAAGTTCAGTTCTGGACTGATAAATATAAATATAAATATAAATGGGTGGGGGAGATGGAAAAAAGTATTAAGTCTCTTCCTTTGGATGCTAGGCAAACCACTGTGGCAGAGATGCTGGGGACACTGGAAATTATTCCAGCATTTCTTACCTATCTCCTCCTCTTGTCTGCAGATTGCGGCTATCACTGTGAATCCTCCAAAATCTGGGAAGGATGAGATTGACTGGCCTGCTACCTCTAATGGATCCTTTTCGGTGAAGTCATCTCGCAGGTCAAGAGTGGGAAAAAAGCAAATAGGTTGTTTGGTCTTTGCAAACTCCACAAAGAGTGCGTAACCTGGTTTGGATTGGGGCCAAGGACCGCTTCCAATTTTAAAAGAGCGAGACGTCATATAGCGGAGTCTGAAAGATGTGGGAGGGAAGCTGAGTCTACTTGTCATGCAATTAGAAATTGCCTTTATAGTCAATGGATATCGGAGAAAATTGTTGATAGGGACTGCCATGGGAAGTTCTTCTCTTTGAACCCGCTAAATGGGATTGCTTTTAATCTAAAGGCTCAGCTTAGTAGGGATTTGGCTTATAACCTTAAAGATTATTTGCAGTAACAGTGTGGTACTTGTGTGGAGGAAGAAGTCTTTCTTTGAAGAAGGCTGGAACCTACTTCATGATCCTATGAATTTTATTTTTCGGCAGGTTGAGATCTTTTCAGATTCTCTAAATGAGCAACTAAATGTCTTGGGAGAGAAAAAGCCTAGAGTGGAAAGACTGATCAGTTGGAAGCCTCCTAGTTCAGAGTGGTTGAAGCTTAATACAGATGACTCCTCTTTGGGAAATCCAAGCAAAGCTGGAGCTCGTATCTTTAGAGTCAGCAGGCCGGGCCTGCGGTTCTAATGATTCCGGATTTTTATACCTGACGACCATCCAAGGTTTCATGAGTACTCCTATTCTGTTAGTTAGTTATGACTTTTCGTTTGACATTTTAGCTGAGTCCGCTTGGGCCTGCGTCAAGCCTTTGTTTATTCAGGTGTCTATGCCTATTTTTTGGGGGGTGTGGCTTTGAGCTCTACTAATACTAATAAGATGAGGGGCAGAGGAGAGGAGAAGGGTTTACATGAAGACTTCAACTAGATGGATGACACCGGGGCACTCCCCAGGTAAAAAAAAATAGGTGGATCAGAAAAGAGAAGCAACTGATATGGGGAAAGAGAAATAGAATGCGCAGTTAGCAAGAGATGGCATGGAATAAGCTTACCTTGCCTTAAAAGGGAAAGGCTCTACTCCATAAGAAAAGGCCTCTCGTAGTCCGGTTTAATGGAATTAAACAAACTTTGGGAGAGGAGGAAAAAAGGGTGGAATTCAACTCTCCTAAAAGGAGAAGAGCGAAGGAGTCTAAGTGTTAATATTGTCTATAAAACTCTAGTTAGCTATTCTATTACCACTGATAAACCTTCAACTCCCCTTTCTTTGGTTAGGTAATTGGCTATTTCCTTTGAGTTCGATACACAAGCTGAATGCCAAACCAGAGAGTGAGAGACCTTATTCTCAGCTTTCCCCTTCTTCTAAGGTCTTTCTTTCATTTCCCTCTTCGTACGGTGAGTGAAGCAAAGGCTTGAAAGAAGCCTGAGAGTTTGCGTATAAGAGTTTCCTATGAAAATAGGAAATAAGAAATAATCCAACCAAGGATAGGTATATTTAACTGTTATTGCTAATTCTATTGCCGCCAAAGATGAATGCTCTAGTTCACGTCGAAAAGATTGTAGTCTTAGTAATAAATATGTATTTCCTATAGGAAATACGCCTAATCATTCCACTCCTACAAGACTGAGTACTGCCAATAAACAAAGATTGAATGAAATGCTAAATGTAGAATCCGTTCGGGCGGGGCTTTGGGATTAAGCCAATCAAAATCGTGAAGTATATCATTGGAACGCCAAGCTTCTATGGAGTAATCGCTTACATACAGAGGAAAATAAGAAGGGAAGCTAGACAGAAACTATTTAAGTCTCCAAAACAAAACAAAACAAAAGGGGGTGAAAGATATAGATAGAGTCTCATCCAGGACAGGAAATGGCATGATGAGGGAAATAGACCTATTCCCTAATAGAGTCTTCCAGGTAAACTTTGACGTGGAACCTAGTTTTTGTCTTGAATTTGAATTCGACTAATATTCAGACTAACGGGTTGGCTGCCTGAAGCCAGGAAAGTATAAGGTAGTCTTGGACTCGGACGATCCCTTCTTTGGAGGCTGAAGTAGAATTGATCACAATGAGGAGTTCTTCACCTTTAAATTCAAGTAAAGGGGGTATGATAATCGACCTCCTTCTTTCTTGGTGTATGCACCTTGTAGAACGGCAGTGGTCTATGCTCTAGCCGGAACCTCTTGATGGATAAGCTTAACTGTGCTCTTTCTCTCGAATTTCATGTCTGGAATCGAAACCAAGACCAACAAGCCCTTGAGGACTTTGAATTGAGGATCATTAGAATAGGATAACCTTTCGTCACTGCTGAATCGAACTAACTGCCAACAAGAGCAATAAGATGGGCCCTCTTCTATTTAATATATTAAATTCCGAGAATTAGCATATAGTGATGTTCGAAAACCCTGTGCCAGGATTTAATGCAGAAGTAACCTCGACGAAAGAAAGCTGACCATGAGTTCCAATCCACCTTAGTATCTTCATCTTTATGCCACATCGCAGCCTACGCTTGAAAGCGGGAATTAGCCCAAGTGAAAGGGGCCCGCCATCTGCTAGCATTTTATTTTGAAATCGATTCTTTATGGCTTTGAACCTTGTCAATAATAGAACTCGAACAGCCTTAACAAAACAAAACAAAGGACCGCTTGCTTCCACACTCGAAAACAGGTAAGGTAGTATATAGGCCGATCGCAGTCCTCCTACGCTAGCAACACCCTAAGCGAACTTGTCGTAAGGATTCCGCTTGGGCCCTTATGCAAAAAATAGCATATATAAGTGAAAGTTCTGCGCGGTACAAATAAATTCGGAATGAGCGCACCGACTGGAAAGACTTGGTTTGCGTGTCTGCTTCCTATCTGACCTATCAATCAAAGAAATGTTCTATTCCTTGGCACAGAGGGGGCAGGAGGGAAACCGTAAGTCAATTGAAAGACTCAAAAAATCTCACAAAGGGAGGGGAAGACATCGAGATTGGTATCCGTACACTGATACTAGTCGTAAAGTCAAATATGCCCCGCCTTAAAATAAAATAAAATAAAATAAAATAAAAGGCTAATCATCGGCTACCATGTCAGCCAGAAAAGTAGAAGCAAACAAATGACATGCCGTTTGGAGGACATATTCCCTACGTGGATCTATTAGAAAAAGAGGGCCCATCTTGGAAAGTATCATCGTAAAGTTTTGTTAGTGAGACCGAGATCCCCTCACCAGAAAAATGAAAGAATAGGTCCCAAGTCGATGATTCATTCAAAGATCTAGCAAGTGTGCCGGGGAGGAAGCTTGCCTTCTTTCTTATTATAGAAAGGGGAAAAAAAGACGAATGTGCTTATGAATGAAATGACATAAGAGAACAAATGTCCGTAGGCGATCCAGTCACAAACTCCCTTTTCGAAATAGGGGAGAGGGAGTAGCCGACACACCTTTTTTTTTTGGTCATCGGAGGTTGGGATACGGGTGGAACTCCACAAATTTAAAAGGGAGTGACTGACTTTAGTTCCAACAATTGGAATTTCATCGTGATTGATTTGGTTGGCTTGAACGCTACTCTATCTATGCCTAGTTCAGTTACATACAAGGATCTCATCTGCTCTAGCAGCAGCTCAACGCTTCAGGAAAAAAGCAAGCTTAAGCGAAGAGCATTGTCTAATATAAGCTAATCACTAGCGAACACGTAAAACAAGATTACCGAAGTTTGAATGCCAAGCCCTTTTCCTAAGAAAGTGAATTCCGATCTATGTTAATCACGAAAGAAGCAAATGCGGTGACCGGCTCTATGAGCTATACTATAAATACATACATACATAGTTTTTCACTAGGGTTTTTTACCGAATTGTTCACACGTCAGAAGAGTGGCTTTCTGGTGTTATATTATTTCTATCTTATTATTTCTTTTTTCTTGGGATTATTCTTTTCCTTCTCAAATATATATTTTCAAGGTTTAGAATTGAATGATTAGAGTACCCACTCCGCGGTAATAAATAGGAATTATCTCGTTAACCCTATCATCAGTCAAAATCTATACCAAGGGAAATGCTTTTAGTCTTTGAGTCACAGGAGGATGCAACTAATAAAAGAAAGATTTTCCGGAGGCAGATTCGCAAGAAGGGCTTGTTTTCAAGCTGTTAGAATGGCGTTTGACAGAAAAGAAAAGGAAGCTCCGCCAGGCAATCGTACTATTCTACTACTGACTGACCTGTTTAGAGGATAGCAGGGAGCAACAGTGTCTGTCAGAGAGTATCCTTTACTTAATGATTAGGAAAGGAGGACTGACTTGAGCAGCATGTCTCGTTCCGAGTCCGTGCTTTACTTATGCCCTTGCACTCCACTCGCTGCATAGAGACGGCGAGCTACTACTTAGAAGTACTATTGCTTAAACGAACTATCTGACTGGAAAGGTCCTGAATTACATTGCTTTATTCTGAACGGAGTGAGGGATTTCAATCTTACTGACGGCACGAAGGAGATTATAGACCAACTAATGGACTAGTTGGAGAAAGACAGGGATTATACCACATAAAGCTTGATACGAGATTGGGCTTGCTACGGTTTCAAAGGGATATACCACTGCGGACTATGACTATTACATGCGAGAGCCGGAAGGATCTCAAAGTATAGTACTTCTAGTCCGTATCCGTACTAGAACACTCTTTCCTACTGCGGGCAAGGAGGAATAACAGAACTTGAAAAAGTCAAATGGAATAGTTTTAAATCTAGCATTAGTAAGATGTAAGATTAGTAAATCTATCTTTATAGATAGGACTTCTGGTAAAGTTCCCCGCCCGCTACCATCCTTCTACCGGTTTAGCAAAGAAGTCGTAGATAGTCATTGATTCATGATTCCGTATTCCTAATCTTAATTAACCCTATCTCTTTTATCCAAATCTTTTTACCATCTCTACATTGAGTAGATCCACTCCCAGGAGTGAGAATGCTTACATCTCCTTCCAGAGAGACTTCCATCAAGAAAGCATCCAATAGATCCTTTTCTATATTATTTTCCTCAAGATGATTACACGGAAAAATGATAAAGATTTCGTTAAAAAAACGATAATATGGTAAATCTGGGTATGCACGCGTAAACTCCTGGTCTAGAATACTGAAATATATATCGAGTAAGATTATAGACAAATTACCAGCAGGAGGTAAGCCATTCTGATCACTAGACAATAGAACTTGTTCTCCATTAGGGCTTTAGCGATGCTCGACTGTTAAGGAGAGGTAGGTAAAGCAGCCTTAACTTAACTAGTCAAAAGCAACTGTAGAAATTACGTATGTGATGTGAACCACTTTCGTTGTTGCGCTTACATCTCATGGTAGCGAAAGACGATTCCTAAACCGCTGAATGATGGGCAACGATCTATAACTAGCTATAAGGTAATCGCGACCCTATCACGCACGAGAGTTGAAAGCAAGTGGAGAGGGCTAACTCGAAATAGAATAAGTGAATAAGTGAGTGAGATTGGATTCTAGGCTCGATTAGATGTTTGGTATGCCAGTAGATAAGTTATACGAAGGAAGCAATCTTCTTTCATGTGATCTAGTTCCTTCTTATGTCGAGATTCGGTTGGTGTGCCCCTTAGTATTCTCATAAGTGATGCGCCTGCTTATTCGCCCTCTGTCTCTCGTGATTGTCAGTGAACGTGGACACCGGAGAGCGTTAGATGGTGGAAACAACTATCTACCAATGACGAGATGACCGAGGTCAAATTACATTTACATTTCAGCGACTCTTTAGATATAAAAAAAATGACGAATAATATATAAAATATGCATAAATTCGATATACAAAAAAGAAAAAAAAGACTCTTCCTGTAAGAAAAGCATATGCCTATTTAAAATTAAAAAAGGGAAAGTTTACAATATTAAACTCATATCATATTCGTATTACTGGTAAGAAAATCCCTATTTCAAATTCAAAAAGGTTCGCTTTTACAGCTCATAACACTGAGTTGTACGAAATAATAATAAGATTTAGGAAAGGTTAGTTAATAAGGGGAATGAGAGATTTTACCTTTTTGCCGAAGTTAAAAAGTTCAAAAGCGCAGGCGTGCAAGCCATCAGATCTTGGTTTCTCTCTGTAAAAGAGAAATTACATAAGAAAATCAAATCATTTCCTTTCATTGTCTTTCTTTCAGAGAATAAATGCCCTAAAAAGCAAGATTTAGTGGGCTTGATGTGTGAAAGTGATGTGTTAAACAAACTCAAGTCCCCTAAGACGGGATTTGTTTGTTAGAACATTCTGGGTAAAGCTGAAGCCCAGCGGAGGGAGGAGACGAAGATGTGTAAGCAGAGGTACCCTCAGACCCTAGTGCAGATGGACTTTCAACTCTTTTTCCAGGGGTGGAATAAGTTTATTTAATTTGAAAATTCAATCTTTTTAAGGATTTTTTATGAGTTCTTGGGACTCGAAGAAATGTGAGATAGACGAATCTGTTCTATGGAGTCACTTGAAGATTCAAAAAGATCTTATTTCTTTGTCTTATTTCTAATATTAGAATTGTAAATAAAAAAATATTCATACAATAAAATATGGGGTTAAGTTAAATTGAATTCTTTCTGACACTTCTTCAGAAATTAACCAATAGAAGTGAAATTTTTAGATTACTATGTACCGGTTGAATCAATGACTATTCACGATTCCATAATTGAATCAATTACATACTAGTTCAAAACTAAGGAATGTTATGGCGTTTGAAACGATGTGGTAGAAAGCAACGTGCGACTTGAAGGACACGATCGGCTGTGGATTCTTACATCCACCCTATTAATTAATATTATATAGCATATAGCAATAGTATATAGGAATTAGGGTGCTCTTAGCTCGACATCGTTTGTTCTGTTATACACTAGAGCCTTCATTTTTTGTTGGGTTGTAATGTAAATAGTACATGGTGGAGCTCGAGTAGAAAGGATTGATTTCTTTCTTAGGGGCAAGAATCTAGGGTTAGTACTAATCAATAAGTTGGAACAACTTCGTAAGTATATTTTCGATATCGAAATAGAAAGAATCCAATTCGAGCAAGTTTAAAATCCAAGAAAAAGTTTGTTGGAATTACCAAAATTCTTAAGATTAAAAAATAAAGTGTATCACGCAGGAATCAATCGTTAGTCCGATTCTTTGATAGAAAAAAAAATCACAAAAAGTGGTATGTTGCTGCCATTTTGAAACGATTAAAGATCACCGAAGTAATGTCTAAACCCAACGATTCAAGGCAAACATAAAGGATCCTGGAACAAGTAAATACCGTTTTCAATTGTTAAAAAGCTTCCTTTAACAATTAGATTAGGATCGGAGAAGTAAGCCAAGGAAAGGAAGATGCCCACTACTTATATAATAAGAAATTTCCAGCCTCTAAAGGCTTTGAGCAAGAAAAGGGATTGATATAGAGCATCGTGCTGATCGATGCGCGAAATGCCCGGTTTTCTAGTAAGCTAGTCGTAAAAAGATCTGCTAGCTATGGAGAAAGTCTCCCGTCGACCAGTTCTATTCCTTTAGGAAAAACCTCATCTTCATCCGGACAGGGCCTAACCTAAGCGTGAGACCGGTAAGGAAGATAAAGAAATTCTTTTCCAATGAGAAAAAAGAGTAAAAAAGGTTATCATAAGTGAGCCGGTAAGGCGAGATTGCTCGAGACGAAAGGGGCAGTGGAATCATCAGCCGAAGCCTATAAAGAAATTGGTAACCAAGTCTTCTAAAGCTGGAGGTCTTCTCATTAGGGCATCAATTTCATGTAAAATCACCCTTCTTCTTCCCTTACGGGGCGCTAACTATCAGGGGATGGGGGACAAGCCAGTCTGCCCAAGCAATCAAGTTACAAACCGAAGCTCTTTTCTTTGGCTAGGAAAGCCGGGAGAAGACGGACTACTATATAGGAAAGCGAGTGGGCCAATAGATGAGGAGCAGAAAGGGAAAGAAAAAGAAGAAAGCGGGCTAAGAAAGAGACCCTTGCTTTCGGGCAATGATTCCGACTTTCAGAAAGAAAGAACGGAGAGTGAGAAGAAAGAAATCACTCTACTTACCTTCAGTAGGACAGGAAAGTTCTCTTTTCAACCGCTAAAAAGTATACTAGAAGGGGAGAAGTCGACTCACTTCACTCCGATTGACCCAAGGAAAATCATAACTGCAAATAGCGTATAAGAGAGAAGGGTAAAGCCCTAGCCAACTATCTTTCCTTTGTGGTGTCAGGTTTGAGAATACGCTCTTTTGTTTTCAATTGAAGAAGAAGGGGCTATTACTTTCTCGTATCTGCTCCTTCTATCATTGGGGTGGTGGTATCCATCGATAAGAAAGGCTCGACGAAGTGAGAAGACGTCGGATGAAAGGAGAAGGCAGCGGCCCAGAGACGAGGTTCTGTAGGGACGTAGCGAGTTGATCTTAATAAAAAATATTATTTCAGAATCGGGGAAGCGCCCAACGGGATAGGAGCTGAAGGCTGACACGGGGTCGATCTAATTTCAACTAATCATTTTCGCCGGCAAGGAAGACTGATCGGGCAGGCATAGGTGCAAAAGCGATTCTAGGAAGATCGAGTAAGAATCCGCAGGGGTTATGCGGAGATAGGGCTTTGCCCAAGGTTTTCTCCCGAAATGACCCGAATAACAGCTTTTTCAAGATCTTCGCACAGAAGACTTTTCCCTTCGGGGGAGGAAGAAGAGGATAAGGAAGGTGAATCAGAACTAACTCTTTTTTACCGGAATCCCTATCCTATAATAGTAATAGGCTGGGGCTACTTTCCACAGAAAGGGAAGCGGAATGGGATTCATGCATCGAAGCATTCTTGGGGGTTTTCGAACTAATACCAAATCTGCTAATTGAATCAGATATGTTCTATCTTCCTCGAAGAGGTGAAACAAAATAGGAAAAATACATGGTCTAAGAAGAGAATTAATCAACAGAATCCCCTGCATGGCTCTTTGAATGTCCTGTTAGTACGGTGGATGCTAACCTTTTCAAGGGTCGGTCTTGATGCAGAGAATTAGGAATAGAAGACCCTCTTTGGAATAACGAGACCTATGACTTATTCAAATCAATCAAGTCAAGATAAAGTGGAAAAGGCATTCTGTCGACCATCAACCACTTGCAAAAAGTGGTCGATCATTAAGCTATCAAACCCACTACACTAATAGGGTACCTATATAATAGAATAAGGTAAGAAGCAAGAACTCATTCTAATCGTTATAGCTGAGATCGGGAATGAAAGATTACCTCTTTCTTAATGCTTGGCCTGAGGCCTGGTAAAGCCCTTGGCATGAAGAGATTCTGGCTTCGCGGAGACAAAGCTATATCCTATTTTTTCAAATCTTCTTTCAGAGGTCGATCTTTCAGCTTCTAAACCGCGTTTAGGATCCTAATAAGGTGATTCCCTAGTTTGGTTCTGATCTCACGATTCTATTAGCAGAGATCTAAGTCTAGCCCATGCCTTCTTTTGTTTAAACCCCTTTCTAGGGTACTTAGCTGAAGCCGAGGCAAGAAGAATGAAAGATTACCTCTCAAAAGCAAAGCATCCAGAAAAAAGCATTGAGAGGTAAGATTGAAACCTTTAGCCTTTATTCGGCCGTTTCAAAGCTTTCTAGAGGTGCCTATAAGGAAGTGGAAATAAATAGGGTAACCTGATTCCAGCCGTAGTTTATTGGCTGTTAGGTCGGTGAAACTGTCCCTGTAACTAAACTAAAGTAAAGAACTCTTAGCTGTGACCAGTAAGCGAGGAGGATAAGATGTCTGAGTTGATGGCAATGGTTGATACCATATCAGAACCCTGGCTCATTACTGGGGATTCCAATGTGTTTATCTCTTCTGATGAGAGAATCAAAGTGGTGGTGCCCAGGTCCTATCGAACCTAGAAAGATGGACTTACCAGGCCATTAGTTTGACTACGCCCTCTATCCACGCCAAAAAGGTCAAAGCCAGCTCCCGAATTTCTATCAATCGATAGAGGTAAAACCAACCTGATTGTGAGTCGCCCAAGCAACGAAATTATTGCTATCCTGATCGAAAGGCCTTCTTGCGGATTAGATTCAATTAGTATTGGACTATGGTCAGAACCATGAATGGGAAAATGAGTGACCTTTGCACTTTTAGTTGCATCCATTGCATATTAGCCACCACTCTGTCCAATTTTTCGTAAGTGCGTTTGGCTCCCCTTCTATTGTTTGTAAAAGTATAATGACAACCGCCTGCTTTTAGGTCTACCATTTGCATATCCTCCATGAATTTTCTCAGATATTTTTTGATCAACAGGCTAGAACTTCATTAGATTAAACATAAGGAAAGTACACAGTACATTGTAAATTTACAACAAAACCACCTAAAACTAGAACACAAAGCTACCTAACTAGCGATACAAAAGCGGAATTGCAATACAAGCACAAAGTAACTAAAAAAGTGAGATAATGGAATCTGTAGTTCTACTACATCAGCCAGTGTCCCAATGGAAAGAAAGATAATTGGTAAGAGCTTGTTGTGCTAGACGGTGGGCATCATTGACAGCTTGTCTCGGAACCTTCTTGAGTTCACAGAAAGATAAATAAGTAGCAAGTGATTGGATCTCGTGAACCAGCGGCTGTAGATCATACGGAGGGATTTTCTCGCCTGAAATCTGCAATGGTTGCTGTCAAGAGCTACTAAGCCAATACCACTCCATAACGCAGATTCTTTCCATGACCCATCCACAATAAGAATGACTAGGGTCTGACATGAGATTGTGGGATCAGATGAGTGAGTCAGATCGGTTGTTGTGAGGTGCATGAGTGAATTGGAGGTTGATTCAAATGAATGTGTAGAATAAAATTCAGATTCAGAGTGGATTGAAGCTTTATGAAACCAAATGGCTGTATCCCAAGCTATTCTGATGATGGAGTGAGGTGAAAATGATTCATTCTGAAAGACAATTTTCTTTCTAGTTGACCATATAACCCAGAGAATTGTAATTAACTCAAAAAAAGAGTTATTAGTAGAGACCTTATGAGACTTGAAACAAGACAACCAGTCTAGCAACCATTGAGAAAAAAAGGCACACTGGTCTTTTGATCAAATCTAAGGCAGAGAAAGGAAGCATACCAGATTCATTGAGACCAATAGCAGGGATGGCGGCAGAGCTATAGTAAAAGAAGCCGCGGGAAGCAAAGGCACCAATAAATAGCTACATGGATCGCATAGAAGCTTTAAGAGATAGGGGGCCATCCACCGAAGATGGAAGCGGGAAAGACGGGAGCACAAACGAGGTAGCTTATGCTTTTTTTCATCCTCACTATTTGGTTTATAGTCGAATCTGGAGAATATGAACTCATCACATTCTTCTTTTTGGTACCTTGTTATGAGCAGCTCTGGTGCTCAATCTCGGGTCTTAGGTGTGGGTCGGATCATGATAAAGAAGGTTCGGTGCTTGTCTAATTCCCAAGCGGAAAGTCGTCTACTTGCAAAGTAGATGGGGTGATCAAGCGGCCCTTCTTGCGTCAACATACATCCAATGGCATAGAGTGGATGCGTCAGTATGAACATGAACTCCTTATTCCAATCTGAAAACCGAAGGATTGGGGCTGACAGCAAACACTCATCTGCATGCTTAAAGGCTGAATCCTGTTCCGGTCCCCAACCGTTATACCTTTCTTCTGCAATGATTCCATTCCGGGGTTCCGCGCTTCGCAAAGTGTTTAATGATGCGTCTGTAATAACCTATGTGTCCCAAAAAAGAACGCGCTACGCCCGGCCCCCTTTTCAGTAGATGAGATTAGGATGAAAGGGCTTGCTTTCATTAACATTCAGTGAAGGTGCATAGCTTCTTTGAATGTCCCGCTGATTGACTACTACATCTAGGGACGGGACTGATCCCGAAAGAGAGGTCTTTCTTTCTGGTTATGAAATCACTTAGGTTGAAAAGCAAGTCGATGATGCCATAAGTCAAACGGGCGAGTGAGGCGAGAGTCCTTCACTGCACTCACTGGAGAGAAGGGATCATCTCCAATCTAGTTGTAAGGTTTTGCCCCCTTATTAGTAGCCGAAGTGTAGGCCGGGTAATTAAGGATAAAACTGTTAATATGTGCATCGGAAGACTTTAACATGTTTTATAAGCCTTAGTCGACCTCCGGAGGACAACAATTTGTTTTTCCAACCTGAGATTCTCTTTTTCATTTTCTCCAGTAGAGGAAGGCAATGCTCTCTCTTTATTCTCTTGGGGGACAAGGGAACATCCAGGTACTTTATAGGAAAACTACCATTTTTTATTCCTCTTCAATGATCTGGAATTTCTGCGAGGAGCCCTGTTCGAGAGGAAGCACTGGCTCTTATCGAAATTGACCTTTTGGCCATTACAATCAGCTTCTTACTTGTTTCCAGAAAGATTTTAAGCTTCTTAAGATTCCGTTTATGGCCATTATAAAATACTAGAACATCGTTCGCAAAGAGAAGGTGGGAGAGTGTTGGGCACGATCTCAAAGCATGGTAAGTTGGTATCATTTTGAATGATACCAACTCCTGTAGGCCCCGGCTTAGTACTTCTTCAGCTAAAATCAACAGGCTAGGTTTGGAACCCTTGTCGCAGCCCTCGAGAAGCTGGAAAGTACCCATGTGGCACACCATCCACAAGCACTCAAAAGTGTTCATTACATAAACATCCATGTATAAAATTCCGCCATTTATCACAAAATTTTCATTACCCCCAACAAAGAAGCCCATTCGATCCAAAAAGATGCTTTTGCCATATCCTGAGTTTCTTTTGACCCCCTCCCTCCTATTTTATTTTTAAGTCTTTCGGTTTAAATACCCTATCACTTAAAGCCACCTCGTGAGCCAAGGAGATCTTCTCTACAATAGTTAGTCCTTTAACAAAAAAAAGCCCCTTGTTCCTTAAAAATGATTCTAGGGAGAATCCAACTCATTCTTCGAGCTAGATATAATTTTTAAGAAAAAGTGACAAAGCTCTCCTTCAAATATCCCATAAATAAAGGTAGGTCGAAATTGGTGAAAATGTGAAGGACTTTCCACTTTCGGAATAAGGGCAATGAAATTTGAATTCAAACTTCACTTAACAGCGCCTTCAGCAAAGAAATTGTGAACCGCCCTGACCGGGTCGTCTTCAATAATCTTCCAACAGACCTGGGAATCCATCAATTTAAAGGATAGAGGAGGGCACTCTAACCAGGCTTTATTTTCACCGCATCATGGATTTCTTTTCGTTATGGCGTGGAAACCTGGGAGAGATTTTCAGCATCAGTGATCATCGTGGGAATAAATCTAAATAGATTAGGCTTCAGGCACCACCCCCCGCTCGGAAACCATGAAAAGCAGAGCCCTTGAAAGTGCTCAGCAGCTTTGGCCCCCACCTGAAACACATCACTAAGGGTAGAGCCATCATCTTTAACAACTTCTTTTGAGTTCTTTCTGGATCTTCTAGCTAAAGTAGAGAGATGAAAAAATCTGGTCTCTTTCTATCGCCCTCCTTTAGCCATTTGATACGGGATTTCTGTTTCCAGATAATTTCTGAATGTCGCAGACCTGAAATGAAATTCCGCTTCTTTGATCTTTGAAAAAATCGATCCCACAACATATTTATCCAAAGTTTGAGGTCCCCCTTAAGTCGTTTCAATTTAGAAAAGAAACGGTATAACGGGGATCCCCAGGCCGGTTGTTTCCAAGAGGTAGACACCACCTCCAAAAAAGAGTCGTATTCAAGCCAAAATCTCTCTTTTTTAAACGGCCGGAAGGCGGCGCTTTTAAGGCCAATTTTGATCAAGAGTGGGCAATGATCTGATTTGAGTCAGGGGAAGTGCTCCACTCGTATATTAGGAAAGATGGACAACCATTTGCTGTTTGCGAAAACTCTATCTAGTCTTGACCAGATAGAAAGAGTATTATTACACCACGGGAACCCACTTTTAACAAATCCCACATCCATTAAGCCACAATCGTTCACAGCTTAGCTTCATTAAATACCCTCTTCGCTATGCTATGCAAGAGTAGCCCTCCCAGTTTATCTTCCGGTGACAAAACAGCATTAAAATATCTTTTAAGAGGTTTTTTTGGGGAAGAGCAATTAGAGTCATTTTTCTAAATTCATCCCACGGGTCTCGCCTATCAATAGTTTAACAGCTTGCGTGAACAAAAAGGGGGCGTACCTGAGTATTTTAAGATTTGATCTTAGCATTGGTAGAAATGAATTGAATTGGGCATTGGCTTCAATCATAGACAGGTCAAGGATATCTTCTCTCCAAAAGACCAAGATATTGGCAGGGGATTCATCCGAGATGCTCGACATTCATCCATCCATACGCAATCTCCGCTTCAATTTTGATACATAGTTGGACCTTCTAACCATTGGTTTCAGGATGACAACCAAAGACTAAAGCCCGGTCCGAGCAAGATCGTCGAGATGTCTACGCGTGGGGCCATTGCTGACGCCCCTTGCATTCCAAACAATTGCAATTGTGGAAATTTTGGAAATAGAGTGGGGTGGGGCTTAGCCCCAAGTTTGGATTGTGCCCTAGTAGTCGCGCTCTTATCTTACCCAGGTGCTGCGTTTGCCTTGTTCGGAGGCTCCGGTTTCAAATCTTTCTCAAAGATAGATGATTGTGGGTCCTGAGAGGAGCTATTGGATTCTTCATCATGATTATTGGAATGAAGAGGCTTTGAGGACCTTCCTTCTAAGGAGAAAGCGCGAACTTGTCTCTGTATGGCAACCACTAAAAAAGAGGGTTAACCATTGGTTCATTGGATTCCGGGCCGGATGGATCCAGTGCATGATCCGTAGAGGGTCTTGATTATCAACAAAATTTCTGTAGGATAACCTACCTCTTCCTGCTGTCCCCGTGAGGGAGAGCTACCGCCGGTATTATAGGCTGCGTTAACCGAAGGCGATTTTCCAATAGCTAAATACTCCGATTTTTGAAGAACAGGAGCTTGGGGATTATTATATGGTTCAAGCTCTTCGCCCCGAGGACCATCTTCAATGGTTTGCATGTCAGCAGCAGCAACATCTGAATCACGAAGGCTAACTTCAATGGTAGCAGCCCTGACTTACTTTAAAGCTTCTGGATTGGTTGGGTCATTAGCATGAAAAAAAAACCGGAGCATTATTTGCAGCTTCAGCCACACCAGCATTCACCTCAGTAGGTGCATTTTGAACAATAGCCGCATTATCAGCAGCAGGCATCGTTTCAGTGGTAGGTGCTGACCGTATTGGTAGCATTGGTTCTTGGAACATAGGCCATTCTCGGTGACGGGTTGACACTAGGTTTTTTTACTCGATTCGCCACTTTGCATTCGTGACGGGCATGACCTTGTCGTCTGCAATGCGTGCAGAACTTAGGTATTCAAAAAGAAACAATTTATTGCTAGTGATCCATATAAAGTCGATCCAATCCAAACACGATTTGGGAGGTTTTCCTTGAGAAGACCAACTTCTACACAAACCCTAGCTACGTTGGGGCGTGAGACAAGCTTCGTAGGACCATCAAGGGTCAGGCCAATTCCGAAAGTAGAGACGATAGAAAACAGGCGAAACTCAAAGAAGAAGACAATAGGCAGATGGGGTCGCGATACCCAACCAAATAGGGGCATGCATTGGATTGCCATTGCGGAGACGGAAATCATGGCTCCGGCCCTAAACATCAATCCTTCAATCAACAACTTCTCTTTGTTTTTTAGTGCATATTTTCTTTGTTCGAGAGCTTGATGAAGACGTGCCTTGGATCTAACAGAGTGATCGAAAGATCTCCCTTGGTACGCCAGTTCTTACGAGCGAACTCTCGAACGACAAGTAGAAGAGGGCGGCCTCGGAGGAAACGTCCTACCAAGCAATATCGAGATTTTTCCGCAATAAAAAATTGCCTCAAAATCAAATATATTGCAGACTCGTCGGTCGGTTTAGGACGACCAGCCACAACCGCCGCGTAGTTCTTCGGAGCGATCTCCGTAGGAGCTGCCAACGGGACGCCACCGAAGCGGTAGAAGACGAGGGGGAAGGCTTTATCAACCCATTCCCTCGTCGAAATCCGTTCGCCATTTATTTAATTAAGAGTAATCACGAACAGCAAGAAAAGAATCGCAGCAAGCCCTATGTGTCACGAGCAGGCAATGTAATTGTTGAGTTTTTGGTGGGGTGGAGGGCTTTTGGGGATGCATTATAGCACAGGCCGTGACTACGTTTTTCCGTTGGTTGATGCTGCATATCGCACGCTTGTTATATTTGTTTATATAGTTATAACAAACACTAAGTGCCTATCAATTAGTTCCAAGAAAGCGGCCGGGGTGTACACTATACTTTCATTCAAATCTTAATATTTAACGGAATCGGTATCGAACAAGCTAGGGATTCGCGCCTTGATTGCCCGCGAAAGCCGTAGCCCTTTAATTGCTTAGAAGAACCGGCCTTATTTAGTAAAAGCCTTTTCTTGCTTGATGCTTTCCTATCTCGTCCCCGTGAATCCACCTATGAGATTGCTTGCACCAGCTTTGGATTAAAGAAGATCGGCCATAGAATCGAAGAAAGGAATGGGGACATAGCGAGAGACTCTCGATTCGCTGCTCTACATTTTGAGAAAGTGGAATAATAAAGGCCGTAGTACCGTACGCCCGTAACAACAACAACAAAGAGGCCGATTTGAGAACGTTTGGAGAGGCTCACGGGGCTAGACCCATCGCAGACCACAAACAAAAGCCTTTACTAAGAAAGGTGGCCTCAGAAAAGCTTGTCAAAAGACTTGACCCCCGAAGAGCTGACCCAAGCAAGGGCATTTCGGCAGTTGGTCGGTCAAGACCAGTTGGGGACTTTCCCAAAGCTCCTTTCGACCTCAGCTCCGCAACAAAGACCGATACAAAGAAGGGGACCAGACTGGGGGAGGAGGAGAGGAATATAGTAAATGGATTCATTCACAGATGAGCCCTTGCCTATACCAGAGAGACTTGTGAGAGATAACGAGGCCAGGGGAAGAGACCCATTCTTTATAAGAGAACGGGAATACGGAATGGACCGATACGCTCGTTTTGGACCGACAGATAAAGACAAAAGAGCTACTACAGTAGCGACAGATTCCTCCTCTCTCCTCTTCTGCTTCTTCGATGAACTCGGCTATTGCTGAAAGTTCACTTCAATAATACTGTAAAAGACTTTTCGATAAACTAGCATCTCGCATCTCGATTCACTAGCACAGCCCTTCTTCCGCTTGGACCAAGCCTTGAGGAGACTGGCTAGGAAAGAAAGAAAGAAAGACTATCATTAAAGGAGGGGCAGATGTTACTATACTAAAAAAGAATGCCCTTTTGAGAACCTTTATCACATACCTAGACCCAGAAGAGAGCAGAGCCTCGGCTCACGTTTTCACTAAAAGAATCAAGCCATTGCGAGCCTTTTCCTCATGGAAGGACCAGACCAACCAAGAGATCGGATTAGATGAAGGGGAGAGAGAACTACTATTGAAAGAACGCGAACCGCTACTCCTCACTCCTCATGAATAGAATCTTCTACTGAAACAGAATCCACAGCAATCGATGAACTGAGCCCAAGCCCACCTGCTGCTGATGATGAAAATCCTCCCACTGAAAGAAGTGGAATAAGCAAGCAAAGAACCCAACCAATCTCCTTGACCCGGCAAAGAAAGAAAGGAACGAACGGGATTCACACCGGCAACTCCCAAAACCAGATTTGATCACTGAGAGCCCGCAAGAAGGGCAGGAGCTTTTTAAACCGAGGCTGGGGGAGATATTGACACAGAAGTATTTACAGAAATCGGAATGAATAAGCCCATTCCCTAAACGGATAGACAGAGACGACAGAAGTCGACCGATGGAAGTCGAAACTGTCACATTATGACAGCCCAAAAACACGGTATAGATAACATTGGATTCATTCATTCCTATATCTTTGAATCGGTCTCAAGTCTGAGGTCATAGCATCCTTGCTTGAAATAGTTCCTCTCCTCTGGCCCTGGCCTAGTAGCTCGGGTCGGGCATGCCCTTGATTCTATTCTTTCTCGTCCACGAACCCCTGTCTACGAAGCCGGGTCCTTGAAAGACTTCTCCCCCCCCGTGACGCTCCCAAACCGATCGCTATCGTTTTCTTGCTTTCTTGTTGTCTTGAATTTTTATAGAACGGCTTTATATCAGGTATAGTTGGTAGGATGAAGCATTAGTGGATATAGCAAGTGTGCCGGGGATGCGGCTCGGGCGTAGTAGGTCTGGACGCCTAGCATGAAACAGCCTTCTCTGGTATGGTAGCGGCACTATACCTTAGTATAGTATCTCTCTAGCTTCCAGTCTATATAAAACGTAGTTAGCAGAGAGGTAAGTCTGTCTGGCGTTCCCTCGCGTAAAGGGCGACTTTGGCATCGGCTCTCTCTCGTTAGGTAATTACCGAGGCGAAAGCAGCTCTCTCGGAAGTCAGTTTCCCCACCATCTTAGTGGGACTAGTCTAATAAACTTTCACTTGAACTTCCAAGACTCGGATTTTTTTTGTTGTGGTAACGCTCTTCTAGAATTACGTTTAACGTCCCTTTATGGCTTTCCCGATCGGCGCCTCGGGTCGGTAGCCGGGCTCCGGGACATTACTACCACGGCTACTATCGACCCGAGCCCAAAGAAAGAAAAGAACGGACTAAAGCGAGGAGTTCATTGGCCATACATAGTGAAGGGGGATGGGGGTCAACCTCTTTCATGACCCATGGCCCCAGTGTGTCACTTGGTTAGCATTTCTAGAACAAATTGAGTAGGGTTGGTTTTTCGACAGGGAAACAGGGGAGTTGGCTGTAGTTGAGACACGTTTTTCGGATGGACGATATGGATTTTTTCGAGATGGTTAACTACTTTTTTAACCGTGAGAGGGAGGTCATTCAGAACCCGCTGGCTCCAGAACCGGCGGAAGTTCCCCACGCCGATCCCATTTTTTTGAGCAAGTTCGGGAACATTGTGAGAAGGGGAAGGGGCGGCTGTCCGTTCACTTTCCGGAAATGGCAGAAATCTACTCCAGTGTCGTAGAGAAGATTATGTCTCGCGATCTGGAAATATCTGCGGAGATGAATACTGAAACCCTCAGCGGATGGGTGGAGGAGAGAAAGGAGAACCCTAATTAATCTCTTAAAATCCCTCATTAGGGAACACCTGTAAGATTAGTCTGCCGCTTTCTTTCATAACAGAGCCGGGAATAACGGCTGGCATAGAAGTCTCTCGCACGCAAGGGGATGCTGCTGCTGGATGTCACGGTTCTGGGGCGCCATGATTCTTCTCTCTGGAACAAAACAATCGAGGGCACTGCCTTCCTTCAGCTTTCAGAGGTGGGGGCTGCATCAATCATCGCTCAGTGAGCTATTTATTTTATTGCCGCCAATAGCGCTTCGCTTGCATGCAAGGCGGCACGCCAGGTAGAGCTATCGCGCGCGGGCGAAGGAGATGCATTTCTGGTACTGGTAGTA